TTTTTTTACCATATCACTGTCATTTTGGGGTGATTTATAAAGTCGAAGGGAACTGTTAGCACATTCCGAAGGATCAAGCCCACTAGATTCCCATCAACGAAACATATGAACAAAAAAAATACACAGAAATAAGATATATTTAAATATAAATCTGTAAAAAACCGCTTTGTTCAAATCTACCCATAATAAAAATCTCATAATTTCTTTTTATATAAAAAGAAATAGGAAGATTTATCCATCTACCATTAAAAATGGGCTTTGATTTGACTCGCCTCTGTTTCACTCGTACGTTATTGGTCAACCAATAACCAATTAATGGAAGTGACCGTACGGCAAGAGCTTATTTTTAATGCAACCAATAATGAGGGGAATTTTTCTTGTTCCCGAACACCGACAGGACGATGCCAAAAAATAATTGTGATGTTGCCAAACTTTTTGTGATGACTCAATTATTTTCTACACGAATCACACTCCTTCATATACATCAGGAGTCCATTGATGAAAAGGTACGAGAGAGAGCTTAAACGCTGTTCCAGCTGTGATAAACGCAATAGAGATGAAAATTAAAATAAGGTGCTGATTTAAAAAGAGTCCATCTGCTGTTTTATCAAGCTGAAGCTGTCCGCCCGAAATTCCATGTAATAAAGAAAATCCATATGAAAGAGAAGACGAGCTTGCCCCACCCATGAGTAAAAATTTCGTAGTTGCCTCATTCGATCTTATATCCTTTTTAGTATGACCAGACAAGAAACAAGAAGATAGGCTTGATAACTCCAATGCCACATAAAGTGTAACCAAATCATTTCCCCGACATAGAACCATTCCGCCTAAACCTGCAGTCGATACGAAGAACAAGAATTCTGCCAAAACCACCTTTGAACATCGTATGTAATCAACTGATAAGAGAACAGATAATAGTGAACAAATCAACAAAAGAAATCTAAATATATAACTAAAGTTGCTAATGGTAAAATTTTCGAAAACGACGTAAACGGGGTAGATCTTCCATTGCCCTAATACAGCAACAATGCTAATTAGCAGAGATATCAATGAAAACCTATAGAGCAAAATTGTATTTTTCCCCTTGTTGAATAAATCAGTGACAATAACTGTCGTCAAACCAATAACCAGAATACGTTCCGGCAAAATTGGCAGATTACCGAGTGAGAAAAGGAAATCCGAAAAATAAGAATTAGTGTAATTCGTAATAAAAATTGAAGTAATATTTGAAAATGAGTAACTTTTTACCACCCAAAACTAAAACAAATAATCAAATTGAATACTCTCGTATCTATCTTATTTTATAACTCATAATAGAGATGTTCATCTTTCTTCTTCTTCACCAAGTGAATTCAATAACAATTTTTATTTGGCTAACTTGAAATTAGAAAAATAAAGTCTAAAAGAAAAAATTAATAAAATTGATTATTCAACAGATTAAGTTTTAATGGAACATATTGAGTTAAGCTTGAATACCAAACTCTCTGATTTATTTTGGAAAAACTAGGTTTTTTATACATAGAGACTACTTTCATCAGTAGTTCAAGTTCAAATCTACGCCGTAAAAGACGTATTGTACTTTTATGCTTACTGGCTAATGTATTATCACATGAAACCCGTGGTATATATCTCAATTTACGCAATCCATCTCGATTTAGTGAAGCGCTGTAGTAGTAAGAAAAACTACTCCAAATTTCCAAAAACCTATTCAAAATGTCGTCATCTTTTAATGCAGCCCAATCTAATTTACTGACTGGACGTCCGATACTATCGCAAGATTTATCCTTCCCCAAGGTTTTAACTAGTAGCAAAATTGGAATATTGGGATGAAGTTCTCTCTCACTTGAAATACTATTGCAAAAACCCACTGTAGTCTCGACCTGGACATCTTTCGAAACTGACTGAACGGTTGAGATGTAGCCCAGGAATAAAACACAACTAGCGGATAATAAATTAATTAGTATTCGAGTAAATTCAATTGGATGATGAAATTGAGGTCTAAGCAATATCGAAAGATAGTAAATCCATTTTTTTACGAAATGATGTGTTCCACGAACAATTATGACAGACTTGTTTTTATATCTCCCGAGGTGAATACATAAACCCCGAATGGGGTAGCGGTCGATACCTACTGTGTCTAATTCACAATTAAAGATAGAAACACGTTTTCTTTTTCTAGTTATATTTCTCCGATCGGTAAATGCAAAATATTTAGATTTATGCTTTCGTGTCCATAAAACAACCAACCTTAAATCAATTTCGTAACTGTAAAAATTTCGAAGTAGCTTATTAATTTTTCTAGGTTGTTTTCCTTTCCAAGACCAAAGTTTAACAAATGTTTCACACGAAGTTTTAGACAAGTGAAAAACCATCCTTAATAGATGGAGAAATGATACATCTTTAATTCGTCGACGAATTAAGCGAACTGAAGTTTCTAAATGAAGATTTTGTACCATCTCTATCTCTAAAGCATGGCTAAGCTTTGGTAATCTGTCTTCCAAAAATAAGAATATTGAATGAATAGACTGCGAGATTTTCGAGTTTTCTTTTACTTCACCAGTTAACAGACGAGGAAGCAGTATACCCAAAATTAAAGATATTGTTTGTAAGAGTATATGAAGATATAAATCTAGACTAAATCGACTGCTTCTGCTTCAAACAAATTTTGAATAAAAAATTTCTGAATACTCTTGATAACGCATACTATCAATTGAACGCTTTATTGCTGTTGCACCACACGCACCGAAGAGTAAGCCCGCGTTTCGTCTATCTAAACAATGTTTACAGGCGACTGAATAAAGATTATCCCTGAATAGAAAAAAAAATAGATACGGCAAACAATCTCGATTAGAGGTAAGCCTTTCACTTTTCTGTAATACATCCAATTTAAAATAGAATTCAGAAGTTGTCTTCATTGTAGCAACTCCCAAGAATTACAATATTTCATACTGATTACTTTTTTAATACTCAACAGAATTATATCTCTATTTTTGTTACGCGAATAAAATAAAAATGAGATGAGAGTTGATTTCTAATTGTGTTCATAAATTTAACTATTAGAGTTGGAGACAATGAATTAACTGTTTCGTTGGACGACGTAAAACCCGAAAATAGTAAATACTTACTAATTCGGGTTTTGTCCAGGAAGCTGTATTTCGCTCAAGTATAAAGTTTTTTAACTAAATCTTTGATAACGGGACGAGTTGTAAACCTTTAAGGAGATTGGGATCTAGACTTCCAGTGTAAATTTGACGGTCAACCCCTAAACCCCCCTATAAAAAAAAAAAAAAAAATTGTGTTGATAGTAATCAAGTAATTAGCTTGAGCTAACGGCGTCTCCCCCTCCTCTTCAAACGTCTAATCATGTCTAACAGAATATGTCCCATATCACTCCTTTCAAAAGAGTTTTTTATGGAAAACCAGGAGTCTCTCCGAAAGATTCTAGTTCTTAAAGGAATTACAAATACGGCGTAGATGTAAATTAGAAATAGAAGGGAGGGATAATATAAAAATATCTGGAAAGAGTTGTAAACTGGGCCCATTAGATTCTCCTAAAATTTGATTTTTAATTAGAGGTCGATTCCGACTTGTTAAGGCGCCTTGGCCCGTTTCAAAATATCATGAACAGTTTCCGTTAATTGTGCTCCCTTTTTGAGGGCAGCAGCAATAGCAAAAAGATCCAACTGGGTTTGTCCTTTACGAGGATTGTAGAAACCCACCTCCTCGAGAGCTTTCCCTTCTCGACGAGATTGGTTATCAATTTTGATTATTCGATAGGTAACCTATCAGGATAGGTGAGTGCACGCAGGGCGGAACCTCCCCCCCTCACGAAACCGTATATGAAACGTTGATCTCATGCGGCTTACAGCACAACTTCAATTAGTTGAAAAATTGTTCTAACGAATTGCAGACGGATACTTATAACTCACATGCGTACAACGCTCACAATTCTTCATTTCTTGAGTTCTCTCCTCGCCGATTATCCTTTTTAAACAACATTAACATAAAGTGAATGGGGGGGGTCTAAGCTTACCCCCCCCCCACTTTTTTTGAGCTATCCACTACTAAGCTTCACTGGATATCGAGAATCCACTCGTTCGTAGATCTATTTTTATAATCCTTAGGTATAATTACAACCCCGAAGGTTTTACAGATTGAGAGTCGGCAGCAGCAGAACCGACTCTCATCGACCCTTAGAATAATAATTTGTTGAGTAAGCTTTCTTGTTTTTGCTACACCTGTCATTCAAAGAATGTAGACAAAACGGAATTCAACCGATGTAAAGTGGTTGCATCCTCGGCTGACGTCAGTGATACCAAGCCAGTTCTACCTGAAAGATAATTCTGATCCCCGGTAATTTAATGGCATACAAGTGATATATTGATGAGACTTCATCGTGCTATCTTGTGAGAGTAACCATAGATTTAAGTTCTGTTGTCCAAACATAGAAATAAATTTAACTATATAGATATTATTCAAGTTGCATTCGATGATGATTTCAGCAAACGTTGAAGCAAGAACGTCCCACTTTTTAAGTGGGACCGGCGGACCCTGGATTCCGCGAATACGATCTCGATGTTCGAGTCACACGTTGCTTCTTACCATATCGCTTCAAACGAGGTTTTACCGTAATATCTAAAAACCAGAATTACTTTTTTGCTAAATACTTACTGTTCTAGTATAGTCAATCGATATTTCCGATACAAACTATTTTGAGCATTCGCAAAACCAAAATAAAATTAGATAGACTAGAATTTATATTGAATGATTATTCATAAAATGAATTTAATTAAGGGCTTAATTTCTCTTTAGCCACATACGTCACATCAATTGTAATTTCTGAAATATTGTTTTGTATTGCAGAAGATTCGGTATTTTTCTTGATCTTTCCTCTTACGAAACCAGGAATTTTATTTGGTTCCAACTCAGCTTCGGGAGTCCAATTGATATTTTTTCTATTTGTTGATAGGGACTTGGCACTTATCTCCTTCGTATCATGTCCCCCGAAAACATCTAGTGGGTGATCTTCCATACCCAAATTAAATGAGTTATAAATTAGATCGGCTATTTGATTGGTCCCTTCGTGACCTAAAAAGGGTCGATATCCCAGAGGGAAATTCTGAATATGAACTGGTGAAGAAATGACTCCACAAGGAATATCGATACGTTTGCCGATATGGCGCTCCATTTGAGTTCCAAATATAGCAGAAGGTTCAATACGGGCTATTGTATCTCCAACCTCGGTATGATCTTCGGTAATTAATACCTCATCACACAACCCCTGAACTTGCTCATTAAACCATCCTGCATCATGCTTGCAATATGTGCCTGAGCAACTGACACGAATTCCCATTTCTTTAACAAGTATTTTAGTAATTGAAGCTGCATGAGTTGCATCTCCAAATATTGTTGCTTCTTTTCCAGCCAAATTTTGACAATCGATAGACTTTGAGAACCAAGCTGCTTGAGAAACAAACTTAGTTTGATTCTCAACATACAGCTCGTAGTTAAATTTTTTTTCCGATATCGCGGAAGCCCACACATTCACAAGCTTTCCTATTTGTGCGATAAAATCCCCTGTGTTTGAAATACCCATGGGAGTTATAGATACGTAAGGCATTCCGTACTCTTCTTCCGACAAAGTTGCTGTCATCAAACCTACTTCGCGATAGGGAACTGTATTAAACCACGCTCTTGACAAATCTTTCAAATATTTAAGAGATCCCCCCTCTGGGATTACTTGATTGACCGCAATTCCCGATTCTCCAGGTAGACGTTTCAATTCCCGACAGTCATGTTGATTATGAAAACCTAGGGTAAAAATCCCTATAATATTTGCTGAAGGTATGTTTGTCACGGATCGATCCAAGATATTTTGTTTTCGGGACCTATCCAAATAAAATCGAGTTATCTGTTCCAAAGTTCTATCCGCTGCTTGAAGCTCGTTGACTCAATAGTAATTAACATCCGCAGGAATTACATCAGACTCAGAAGACAAAGAAGCTCGATCCACAAAATTTTGTAAATCCTCCTGTAAAATACTAGAGGTACACGTAGGTGTCAAAACGATTAAGTCGGGATTTTATTCCTCATCTTTTCGGCTTATGTTATTTACAACCTTTTCTTGAGACCCACGCGCTAATACATGGCGATCCACTACACTAGCAGTTACTGGGGTAAAATCCCTTTCCCTCTCCGACGTAGAACGCATTACGTTGAAGTAGTCATCTCCCAAAGGGGCATGCATTATAGCATGTACATTTCTGAAAGAACTAGCTACCCGTAGGGTACCTATGTGGGCGGGTCCAGCATACATCCAATAAGCTAATTTCATAATTTGATTTTATTATCATTTTATTATTTTGCATCACAAAGGGATCTATTGCTATATGCAGCTTATCATCATAATATAAACTGGAAGATCCACCGGGGAAAATTTTTGCATTGAACATTTGTAAATGGGGAAGGATAAATAGATAATTGAAGCTATAATTCACGAAGATTTGGAATCCCTTTATTTCCTAGTATATGGGAATACGCTATAATCTTTATGAAGATTAAAAAATCTGGGACGGAAGGATTCGAACCTCCGAGTGACAGGACCAAAACCCGCTGCCTTACCGCTTGGCCACGCCCCACAAATAATTGATATAGTGACTATCTCACACTTCGGGTTTTCTGTCAACCGACTTTCTTAGGTACCAGCTCATCCGAAGAGACAGAAACGGCAAAAGAAAGAATTGGGGTAGTTTTAAACTGAACTCTTAGTATTTCTAAAAACTCCTTGAAAAAGAAAAAATACTTAAATAAAAGCCAACTCAGATATCATCTCGATCCGGTAATTAATAGTTTAAAGTAAAATTATTTGGACGGTAGAACATATAATAATATATATATATATATATCTGACGGGTCAACCAATTAAAGGGTGATATATAACCCTGTCGGATAGAAATTACTTGTTACATTACTGGGAGAATACAGATGATTGTTTTGCATGACATCTATCTAGAAAATTCTATTCACCTCAACAACGCTTCTTTTGGTAAATTACCCGAAGCTTATGCAATCTTTGATCCAATTGTAGATGTAATGCCGGTAATACCAGTGTTCTTCCTCCTCTTGGCCTTCGTTTGGCAAGCTGCAGTTAGTTTTCGATAATTACTAATAATAAACACTAGGGAATCGCTCAATTCCGGAAAGCCCTGTTCATTCCCTTACGGGGCCGCAATAAGAAGTTGCCAAGCAGCTACAGTCGGGGTTAAAGAGTTGAGAGCTGTGGGGGTAGCTGCAATTCAAACAAAAATCTAATTTTGATAAGTTGCAGTTGCCCTATCTAAAATAGAAAACCCGTGATTATGACTAATAGCACCAACCTGTTTTATCTTTCTTTTTGAAAGATGCCATTTGATTTCTGCGGGTTATTAAAGTGTAAAGTGAGTTATTAGATATTTAATATTAAAGTAAGATTAACAAATATCAATCTTTTAATCGACCTATTCTATATTTATGCAATTTTTTTTTTCACCTATTGATATTTAATTAGTTTAAAAAAAAAAACTGGCTATTTAATAAAATAAATAATTTATTTGGTGATATTTTGTAGGAAAAAAGATATAGTAAAGGCCGGTTTCCACTTATCTCAGTCGGAGGAAGTGGAAAAAGGGGTGGTCTTTGTATATTTAAACATCTATAAAAAATAGATAAAAATAGATGTTTCATAAAAAACTAAAATTGTTTCATCTTATTATATCCCTAGTTGTGAAAAACATGGAGATGTTCTAATGCTTACCCTCAAACTTTTTGTTTATGCAGTAGTGATTTTTTTCGTCTCTCTCTTCGTCTTCGGATTCTTGTCGAATGATCCCGGACGAAACCCTGGTCGTAAAGATTAGATAAAGAAGAAAGTGTGCACTCCAGTTATCCCGTTAAGATAACTTGTTGTTAAACTAACATCATCAATCCAACGGTTAATTTACTAAGAAAGGAGGGAGAGAGAGGGATTCGAACCCTCGGTACATATGATTTGCACAACGGATTAGCAATCCGCCGCCTTAGACCTCTCAGCCATCTCTCCAAAGAACTTGTTATTTATTTTAACCAATTTTAACATAAAGTTAGATTGGAAGTCTATACCTATGTTTTAAAGCTATAACACGGATTGTGTTAATTATGGCCTCGCGTACGTATTACTCCATGGCCTTACTTTCCAAATTACTTCTGAATTTGGGGATCTCTCTATTTCCCTCTCCTTTCTGAGGGGACCCCTAATTATACCCCTTATGTAACATAGAATAAGTAGATTCTGGGTAGTAACTAAATATCTTTTCCAAAATGGATTCAATATTTCTCAGCCTAAGCAAAATTGTAAAACTTGATTCTGCAAACTAATTCAAATTAATTCTCAATTTACTGAAATGCTTAATCTTGCAATTAAGCGGTTTGTTATGAGGGCGTAGCTGAAAAAAGTCACTTCATGAATTTGAAGGTATCGCCTTTTACCACCTCCTCCTATGTATAAATGAAAAAAAAAATTGATTGATATCAAGATAAGTTTACGAAAAACAATATAAGGAGGAAAGATGAATCTAGAAATAATTGTGCAACTTTCTATTCTGGGATTAGTGGTTGCATCAGGACCCCTAGTAATTGCACTGCTGGCAGCTCGAGGGGGTAATCTATGACGTAAAAGGTATCACCATTACAAGAAATACAGAATAAAGAGGTAAGAAAAAGACTATATAAAAGTATATAGTCTTTTTCTTACCTCTTTATTATTCTGCTAAAAGGGGGGAGAAAGTAGGGAAGAGCCTGGGGGGGGGTCCGTCCAAAACCAAGTGTAAACACGTCTAAACTACCTCATCGCCACAGAGAAATAAAAAGCCTGTATAATATAATCGTATCATTGCGGGTATAGTTTAGTGGTAAAAGTGTGATTCGTTTCATATTGATTTCAATAGTTGAAGGATCTTTCAAATCGGATCTAAGCTAAATCAAAAAGCTTTCTTTTTACAGAAGTACATCTATTTTTCCTCACCATCTTTTGGTATAGAGAAGAAATGCGCCATTCCCGTTACTCCTGTACCTCGTAAGCCGTACCGGTTAGTGATAAAGCGGAATTATTGCAATATACAAAAAAACTTGGGATGATTCCATAAAGAAAAATCTATGGGTAGACATCTAAAATATTTGTTTCATCGTCACTGAACCTTGGAGAAAAAGTCTAAGCTTGAAAGTTCTGAATAGATTAGTCCTGGTTTATCAGGATTATCGCGCGTCTCTTTGTTAAGCAGTTATTTTTGCTTACTAAACTCGGTGAAAAATATTTACCTAAGGATTTTTGAGAATAAAAAGAAAGAACGAAGTAGATAAAAGAGAATCAATTGGTAAAATTAATCTTTTTCTTTTAAAGGATCATCTAGGAAGTATATCTATGCTACACAATCAAAGCATAATAAGCAAGACTGAAATAGATTTTATGGATACCGCTTATTTCTGGGCAGTTTACTCCTACTCAAGAAGTCGTCGGATCGGATAGGATAAGAGGGGGGGAGGGCCCATAAAGTTCTCAGCTCAATATGGGAAAAGCCTCGATCTACAAAAAACAAGATTTATTATATGTTTTGTTAAATTGAAGTGAGAGAGACAAATAATCCACTCGATTTATCTATTATTGTTTTAGCTAACTAATTTGGTATATCAAATTCAAACTATACCCAAAAATTATCCACTTTTCCCTTTCATAAAGGAGCCGAATGGTTGGAAACTACCATGTTCGGTTCTGGATTAGCAACGTCGTAATAATTTACTGTCGTCGACTATAACCTTTAGCCTTCCAAGCTACCGATGCGGGTTCGATTCCCGCTACCCGCTAATGATACTGAGGCTATTGGAGCCCTAGCAAAGTGAAACCCAACATCTCATTTGGAGATTGCGTCGTGAAAAAACGAGAACTTTAGTTTGTTCACGATTTGGGATGATAGTTAATCCTTCTACATATTAGAAGGCCCTCCATAATAATAGGAGGGAGTAGACGTCCATCGTCTAATGGAAAGGACATAGGTCTTCTAAACCTTAGGTATAGGTTCAAATCCTATTGGACGTAGTTCCGTAGTTGAGGGAATTATGTAAGCTTAAATAAAAATAAGCATGAATAAAAAATATGTCGAAGTAGTCAGATGAGGCCCGGGAGTTCTTCCCCGGGCTTCATATGCAACCTTATAACTTACTTACCTTGCAGTAAGAAAATCTCTGTTGAATCTTCAATTGCTTCCTTTAAAAGCGTTTCCGCTTGTTCTGTAGACACTTTTGTGGAACGAGTAATCTCACCAAATTGAGGTTTATTGTTTATTACATACTCACGCAGTTGAATCAAGAATCGTTTGACTTGTTCAACTTCTGGTACATCTAGATATCCGTTGACTCCGGTGTAAGTGGTAGCCACCTGTTCCTCTACCGATAATGGAGCTGATTGAGACTGCTTAAGCAGCTCACGCAATCGCTGACCCCTAGCTAATTGATTCTGGGTAGTCTTATCCAGATCGGAAGCAAATTGGGCAAAAGCCTCCAATTCCGCAAATTGCGCTAATTCCAATTTTAATTTGCCAGCCACCTGTTTCATAGCTTTTGTTTGAGCCGCGGAGCCTACTCTAGATACTGAAATCCCCACATTTATAGCTGGTCGAATCCCGGCGTTAAATAAATCTGCTGATAAAAAGATTTAGCCATCAGTAATGGAAATAACATTGGTGGGAATGTAAGCTGAGACATCACCAGCTTGCGTCTCAACGATAGGTAAAGCCGTCATGCTGCCTTCTCCCAATTGAAGACTTAACTTAGCTGCTCTCTCTAAGAGGCGAGAGTGTAGATAGAAAACATCTCCTGGATATGCTTCTCGTCCAGGCGGTCTTCTTAATAGCAGGGACATCTGTCGATAAGCTTGGGCTTGTTTAGAGAGGTCATCATGGATAATCAGGGTATGCTGCTTGCAATACATGAAGTATTCAGCTAAAGCTGCTCCCGTGTAGGGAGCGAGATATTGCAGAGTGGCTGGAGAGTTAGCGGTCTCTGATACCACAATTGTATATTCCATGGCACCGCGATCTTGAAAAGTATCCACCACCTGAGCCACAGAAGAAGCTTTCTGACCGATGGCTACGTAGACACATATAACATTCTGACCTTTCTGATTCAAAATTGTATCTGTAGCTACTGCTGTTTTACCAGTCTGCCTGTCTCCAATAATTAGTTCTCGTTGACCGCGACCTATAGGAATCATGGAATCAATAGCAATAAGGCCAGTTTGTAAAGGTTCGTATACCGAGCGTCTCGAAATAATACCTGGAGCGGGTGATTCAATCAACCTAAACTCAGAAGCTGGTATTTGACCTTTCCCGTCGATAGGTTGCGCCAAAGCATTTACAACACGACCCAAAAACGAGTCGCTGACTGGTACTTGAGCGATCTTTCCTGTCGCTTTTACAGAACTACCCTCTTGTATGGTCAAACCGTCACCCGTCAGTACGACCCCAACATTATCCGATTCAAGATTGAGGGCGATTCCTACTGTACCGTCCTCAGATTCTACCGATTCGCCAGCCATTACTTTGTTGAGTCCATGAATACGGACAATCCCATCTCCGACTTAAAGTACGGTACCTATGTTAACAACTTTCACTTCTGGGACATACCCCTCAATTTGCTTGCGAATAATGTTACTAATTTCATCGGGTCGGATGTTTATTACCATTTTTACGAGAAAAAAAGATATTGCTGGAAAGAGGAGGTAAAAATAAAACCCGTTTTATAATGAGATGATAATTAAATCGAAACTAATCAATTTTTTTTTTTAGGGCTCTGAACAGGCCGATGTTGTAATCAATCATTCGTAAATGTAATTGATTATCCAGACAATTGTTTGGAGTTTCTAGAGCCCTCTCAGACGCTAGTCGAGAGACCTGTTGCCGAACCTGCTCGATAGCACGTTGTTTCTCGAAACGAATTGCATGATTTTTACTATCCTCCAGGTCTTTTAGGTCTTTGTCGGCTGCATCAACGAGATCGCGCTGTTCCCTATCCATCTGCGTAAGCCCGTTGATTCGGATGTCATCCGCTTTAACTTTTGCTTGCTGCAAGCGAATACGAGCCCTCTGAAGTTTCTTAGTAGCTTCTTCGTTACGCTCTTCCGCATCCTGAATTGTATTCAAAATTGTTCTTCTACGATTATCTAATAAATTAATTAATGAAAGTGGATTACAGATCTCCGATTCTCTGAAACCGGTAATCTCTTCCCAAACCGAACATGGATTTTTCGACCCATTCGGCTTTCCTGCTCGTTTGTACCAATAGATTAAATTGGTGGAATCCACCAAAATAATCTCTTCACACGCGGGCTCACCCCCCTTTTTTCCCACATTAGCTAATAATATTCATTTCGAATAAACTTGGATGAAAAAATTAGTAGCTGGGGGAAAAAGTTTTTGAGGGCTCTCTTAAATAATTAGCAATTAGTTGAGAGCCGCTTTTTCCGAGTAGTATTCATCTTATATGGGTTGTCCATTCAGCAAATTGAAGAAGATCGACCTAAATCGACTTCGATATTTATTATTTATATATGTACCTAAAACATATAGGTATTCTGAAAGGTGGCACAAGTCAAAGTATTCTTGATATGGGCGTCATATACCGAATGATGCATGGCATTCGCGATTTGGCGCGACGGGCGAAGGAAAACCCTTATTTTGCGAAGACTTTAAGCAATTTAGCTTTAACCATATTGACGACAGTCCCGAGAATTGGTCAATGGAAATTGAAGTTTCATCGATTACACGGAATGCTCCGGTTCTTGCATAATATCTACTCACAGGGAATTCGTCGGGATTTTGCACCTTCGGGTGCAACTGAAGGAACAAACAGTTATCCCACTCGGGTATACGACTCGCACACACCCCCTTTCCGTAGTAAAACAATATACCTAGTACTAAGATTAAGTTGATTAAGTTTACTTCCAAAATATTGGTATTTAAGCCAATATTCGTAGCAAGAAACCAATCACTTGAGGGAGCAGCGATCTCACTTACACTTCTCATAATCCTTTCCCTCCTAGAAGGTTTTGTAAAATTTGAACAATTTCTGGTCCGGCTTCGCGAGAGGTGAAAAATTTCAAATTTTGGAAAATCAAAAGGAAATCACGCTAAAGGCAGTATTCTTTGGGCTATTAATCTTGGAATGGTAGTTTACCCAATTTGCCAAAAATTTCTCAGTTTAGTTGGTATAGAAAGAGGAAATTTTGAATAAATGCGGCAGGCTTTCGGTTGGGGGGGGGGGCAGTAACTTCCTACTAGGTAATAGGCCCCCCCCCCTCTCCAAGTTAGGGGTTTACCCCCGATTTCAGAACAGTTCGGGAAAGGAAAGAAGGGGGGATGCACCGAGCTACTCCCTATTACAAATATGTTAAACAAACGGATTCGCAAATAACGAAGCTAGAGCTACAACTGAACCGTAAATTGTCAAAGCTTCCATGAAAGCTAGACTCAAAAGTAAAGTACCACGTATCTTTCCTTCTGCTTCTGGCTGTCTCGCGATACCCTCGACTGCTTGACCTGCGGCAGTCCCCTGGCCGACACCCGGACCAATTGAAGCGAGGCCTACAGCTAACCCAGCAGCAATAACAGAAGCAGCAGAAATCAATGGGTTCGTATTAGTCTCCTCTTAGTTCATTTATGTCAATCAATTTTGTTTCGTTGGATACTATACTAACTAGATTCGGCACAACGAAGACTTTCTAGTAGACACTAATTGAGAAGTTAACTCTACATAAATCTGATCAAACCTAGTGGTGTGGTTTTAATAATACCGCAAACTCAATATTGAGTATTAAGTTCGGGAAAATAATGAAGTACAAGACAAAGATACCTATTAATATAATATGCCGATCCTTACTACTTCCTGCCCAATTTACTCAAATTGGATTAAAAAAGAAAAGGTTTGATTATAAATTTCAAGTATCTTTCAATACTAATTCTTATCTACCAAATTAGATTTATTCTGATTTGATCTAGGTAATATTTAATAACCTCATTTGATATACTTTGACGTAAGTGTAACCCGAGATCTAACCCGGTTCAAACGAGAAAATGAAAAAAAAAAAAATTGCTTTTCAAATATTTTGCGTATTATTATGTAGTAACATGATCTTGGCGGTTAAAATCACTACTCTCAGTTCATTCAAAATCTTACAAATAAATGGTTCAAATTAAAATTGGAGGGGCATGTGAGACTCCAGTTCCCAATCACCTCCCCCGCCCCTAACCCTTATTGATATTCGAAGTGGAGGAGAGGGGAGACAACACAGATCTCGTACTGTTATTGTTATAACATGATAACACGAAAACAATTCTTTTTCACTACAGAAACCAACTTAATGGTTATCAGAACAAGCCTTACGTGATTAGTACATTTCAACCCTTTGGGTTGACTCAGTCCAAATGAATTAGTGGTGGCTTTCCATGGATTCTCCGATATAAGCTGCAGCCAAAGTGGCAAAGATTAAAGCCTGTATGGCGCTTGTGAATAGTCCTAAAGGCGTCATGGGTACAGGAACAATTAAAGGTACTAAAGAGACGGGGACAGCTACTACCAACTCGTCAGCCAAAATATTCCCAAACAGTCGAAAACTAAGTGATAGAGGTTTGGTAAAATCTTCCAAAATGTTGATAGGTAGTAGTACCGGCGTTGGCTGGATATACTTGCCAAAATAACTGAAACCTTTCTTGTGCAAACCCGCGTAAGAATGTGCTACCGATGTAAGCAAGGCTAGCGCAACAGTAGTGTTGATGTCGTTGGTAGGTGCAGCTAACTCCCCATGTGGTAGCTGAACAAGTCGCCAAGGAAACGGAGCACCAGACCAATTGGAAACAAAAATGAATGAGAACATCGTTCCAACAAATGGAACCCGGGGACGGTATCCCTCTTCTCCCACCTGGGTCCTAGTTAAATCCCTAATAAATTCAAGAATATACTCAATCAAATTCTGGCTGCCAGTCGGTATGGCTTGCAAATTCTTGGTAGCTGCAATGGGTAGAGCTGGCAACAAAGATATTACGATCCAGGAAGTTATAAGAACCTGTGCATGAACTTGGAAATTCCCTATTTGCCAATAAAAGTGTTAGCCTACTTCTACATTTGATACTTGATACAGATCATTAATTTCATAAATTCGAAGTTGCTCAATGTCCATAATATCCCCTCCTTTTTTTCTAAATAGAAAAAATTCTCTAAAAGATTTAAGATGATCACTACAAATTAGTTTTATCTGAAATAACGGAAGCAGGTTAGTCTCTGATGAAATTAGACGATATCCACAATTATGGGAAATCTATTGGAGTCCAAATTATCGAAGCAGCTCTTAGCCTCCCACCGGTTAATTTACCTCGCAGAACTTTGAATTTGAACGACCTTGACAAATAGCTAATGTTGATTTGTCCAATATCCATCGGATTGAAGGTCGCGCATCATCATTGCCGGGGATTGGGATATCTACAAGATCCGGATCGCAATCTGTATCCACAATACAGATTGTGGGAATCCCTAAAATAATACATTCCTTAGGGGCGATAGATTATTCGTGTTGATCAGTAATTGTCGCAATATCGGGTAAATTTGACATATATTGAATTCCACCTGGACACTTCTTTAGCTTAGATAGTTATCCCCTCAAAATCACGGCCTCTTGCTTCGGAAGTCAGTTGAACCCTCCTGTATCTTCTTCATTTTGCAAATATTGAAACCTACGAAGACGCGTTTCGGTAGTAAACCAATTTGTTAACGTACCGCCTAACCATCTTTTATTAACATAATGACATTGAGATCTGATTGCGGCTGACGCTATCAAATCAGTTACTTGATGTTTCGTACCAACCGTTGGGAATTCCTTTCCCTCCGCTGCTGCATCAAATACGAAATCGCAGGCTTCGGCTAAAAGACGAGCCGTTTGGGTTAGGTCGAGAATATGAACACCCTTCCGTTTCGTAAATATATAAGGTGACATCCTAGGATTCCATTTTTGAGTTTGGTGACCGAAGTGGATTCCTGCTGCCATCATTCCTTCCAACTCAATATTCCAATTTTTTTGTTGCATCTTCCCCTCAGGTAAAAAAGCTGTAAATACGTCTTATTCTAACTAAATTTGATAAATCATTACAATCTGATAATCAATTAATTCTGCTGATTGAAAAGCTCAAAGAGGACGCCAGCGGGCTAGTTACCTGGGCCTTGGGGATGCCGCCCCATAAGACCCGGATAGGGCACTGCGTAGAAGCCCTGAATGAGTTAACAGGCGGCGGGGCGGACTGCTCAGGGCTAATAGAATGGGTGACTAAGAGGGTAAGGTATTGCCCGGGGGTAGAAATCCCACTAGGAGCAAAGAAAGTCCCACTCCCCAGATCTCTCTACGAGGATTATACCATCTATGCAGATGCGAATGGGATAGAGCCTTTCCCATTTAACCAATTTGGGGAAGCGCTAGATGATGTTATAAGGTCGCAGGGGTATCGCGATGTTTTGATTAGGAGGCGGGCGCTGGGGAGAATGGTGCAAGGCTTAAGCCTCAACGAGGGGGAACCTATAAGGAAGAACAAGGTAACGGGTTCCATGCGACACCTAATGGAGACGAGCCCTTGGCCCGGGTTTGAGAAGGACAAAGACGAATGGGTACGAGGGGGCTGCGAGACAATTGACAGCGCCAACGATGTCGATGATGTCAGTGATGTCGATGATGTCAATGACGTTGATAGTCTTTCGACTTGCAACAAGGTGAATAGTGTCGATCGACACTCTTGGCCCTGCCAGTTACGTCAATCGTGTCGCCCCCCCACACATCTTGAAACTCCCTCTCTCATATGCGTATAAAACCAACGGGCACAACGTCGCCTTCTTTCCTTGCGGTCGTCTTTCTATTTTATTCATACCTTGTACAGATCAGTCACCGTCGCGCGCTACCAGCTACAGCGTTGTTTCGTCACCCCCCAACCAATTGGGGTCGTATAGTCCAATACTTTAATGGAGGTATCTGCCGTATGGTCGCTATGTTTAACTCAATGGTTCAGTTCTTTGGTTTACTCGGTGTCTTCAAGTATATCATGGACCAAGCAACCGTCAACGCGGTTCACCAAATGCTTGCGGTCCTCCACGAGATCAGCAAGAGCGGAGGTCCTGCCTCCCTTACCGACGCAGATCGCCAGAAGCTCATAACAGATGTTGGGACCAGGGTGTGGAACCGTGTTGTGGGCCAACCCGAGACCGAACCCTCTACCTCGGTATGGATCATAAAAAAGACTATCCCAGAGGGTGTTCGCGATCTACTGGGTTACGCAGCCTACCCGTTTGCATGCGCCTATAACAAGGCCTCAGGTAAAGGTAAAGCCCAAGAGGGATCTGCCCGGGAGAGGACCCGCCAGATTGCGGTCCACGGTATGTGGAGCTTTCTTCTCCCCGCATGCCTGGCCATGATCTCGGCGTGCCTTCTCGTCAGGGAAGTTGAGTTTGTCCAGGTTACCAGCGAACTTGATTATCATTCCGGCACGCCCGAGCAAGCAAGTCGTATTGTGAAGCGAATCCTGTTTTTTTGGGGGGGGGTGGTAAGCCTGACGGGCGCGTAATCTATATGACTCGGAGCCAATTTAAGAGAGAGCGGGATCGCCGCAAGGAGAGGGAGCAGCCCGCCAAGCAATCGCCTGCAACGGCCCCCTCTGTAGCAAAACGGCCAACCCCGGACCCCGCTACGCTTTATGAATACCCACCCCGGTGAGTACCTTAAGGAGGTGGACAAGGATGCCAATAGATCGATTTGACGAGGTCTCGCTTAGGCTACAGAAGGGAGAAGTGCTCACAGTGACGGGTTACTATGGCTTAAAGGGTTCGACTAGCGGGGTCAAATACCCATTGCAGGTGGATTTTGAGGTGGTTCGGTGGCCCTTGAGTTCTTTCAACCTGAGGTGTTTCGCCTACTCCTTTACTTCGCAATGGCTTGAGAAGGTCCTCCTCCCCCTGCAATCGTCCGAGATAAGGTGGTACAAAATGACACTTCACCTTGCAAACGGAAAGACGTATCAGATCCCTCTGGTGGGCAAGTACGGCAAGTTTGAAGGGCCCCAGAACACCGATAAGATGTTTGAGGTCAGCCTAATCCCTCACCAGGGTTCTAAAGCTACAAAGACCTTCCGCATACGAGGCGTTGCGGAGGCCTATGACCAGTTTGACCGCCCGGACCTCAAGGCACCCGAGATACTCCGCCAGGCCCAGCTCCTGGCGAGGGCCCTGGTGACACCAATGATCTTCTCAACCACCGACCATGTTGAGGATGACCAGGCGGCTATGGTATTGCAATACGTGAAAATACCAGAGGCTGAAAGAAAGGTGCGACAGAGGGACCCTAAGCGACGCGGGAAGGTTGTTCCTATTCATTTCTCGGCGGCTTTCTGCATGGGTTTTCATTAATTGGACGACCAGAAGGAGGTAACTAACGGAGGTAACGAATGATCTATAGTCTAGAAGAGGGAGAGCCGCCGGCTTCGCATCTAATACCGCTGTCGGCTCTAGAATTTGAGTTGGTTTGTGACCTCCTGAGCTGCGGGTGCCACCTGTTTTTCCAGAAGGGAAAACAGCGCCTCCCAGCGGACAAGGAACAGAGGGTCCTTATTGGCGACTTAGTTAAGGGTTGCGCGTGTGCGGTTAGGGCCCCGCACCCCAGAGGGTCAATAGGGCTAGATGTAGGGTCACTCCCCGAGGGAATCGGTCTGATCGATGTAGACGATCCCTTTGTTGCGCGTGCAATGAAGGCCTATATAGGCAAAGATAGCCCCTTCATCATAGAAAGTACGCCTTCGGGCGGCCTCCATATCTGGGGTCGAGGCCTCGTCCAGGGAAGGCCAGCCAAGAATGGTCTGTGCTCTGCGGACGTTCCTGTGGGGTATTTCCTCAGTGGTAGGATAACCATCCTAGGGGAGGACCGCAGTGTGTATCAGAGAACCCCCATAGCAGAGGTTGGCGTGTTCCCACAACCACTATGGCCCGCCCGTGGGAGCAACGTGGTTGAAGCCCGGGTGCCTATCCCAAAAGGGTCCCGGTGGAACACGCTCTATGAGCAGGTGAGGACCTGCCAGTCTATGCAAAGGGATACGCTGATCTTTCAAGCGCGCTATCTCTGCGACCCTCCTCTTGAGGGAGAGAAGGAGCGCGACCTATTGCAGATACTAGAGAAGCGGGCAGAAGGACAAGCTGGCGAGGGGACAGAGGGACAAGCTGGCGAGGGCGCAGTCGAGCCGGACCTCGAACTGGACGCCCACGTTGGGGCCTTGCTGGCCGATCAATTTAAGGAGACCTGGGCCTTTCTGCTCCCCGACGAACAGTGGTATGAGTATAAAGACCAGAAGTGGGATAGCCCGCCCGGGTGGTCTTACGAGATGCTCAATAAGATAGAAGAGGAGATGAAAAAGAGGGGGGGCGCGTTTACGCGATCCCAGCGGAAGAGGATGAGCTCCCAGCACTTCCTCAAATCAGTGGAGGAGCGCCTGTGCCGACTCCTTAAACGTGTCAGGACAGCAGACCCGGGGCTCCCTTTCCTTAATGGGGTCTTGGTTCCTCACGAGTTAGGTCCAAAGCTAATACCCCCCAGTCCATCATGGGTTTGTACGGGCTACGCTAATATTACTCTGGGGTTGTGTACACAGATCTCTCCCGTGCAGAAGAGCTTTCTCCTTACGTTGATGGATGGAGATGTGCTAAAGCTAAACCTGCTTAGAGCTTTTCTTAGGCTAGTCTTCACATTAGATACCCGAGAACAGTTCAGTCTCCCCCTGTGGGGGCCGGGTGCCGCGGGGAAGTCGACACTAACAGAGCTGCTGGAGCACATACTAGGTGGGAGATGCGAGACCCTGGACGTAAGCAGGATACTAACCGATTTGAGCTGACACTCTTAGAATAGAAGGTAAGAATCTGCTGCTCTTCCCGGATGTAACCAGACAGCCTAGTAATGCGGCAGCCAGCGTATTGAAGAGGTTGCTTTCTAATGAGAGGGTAACGGTAGAGGCTAAAGGCAGGCCTGCCATGTCGGTTAAGCCCGGTGCTCACTCCTTATTTACGGCCAACTGGAAGTGGCCTGACGTGGGCCGATCTAGCGGTGGGAGGAGGCGCTTCCTTTTTTTACACACGCCCAGAACAGTTACACGCCGCAATCCCTTCCTGATTGAAAGGCTCAAAAGCTTCACTTGGTATTGCGTAACCCCTTTTTTAGGTCGGGATTAATATGAAGGAGTTGCCGACTCAATCCCTCATTAATAATTAGTTTTGGGTGGATATTCTGTTTCTCGCAATAATCACATAGAGCATACTTTGCCCGCCAATTGGGGTTATTTTTATTCCCATTCATTGCAAAATGAAAATCTTTTTGTTTATTCACTTCTAGTTGGTAAACGATTTCTGGACTACTTGTTCCGACAGGGACGATGTCACCAAGAATAACGTTTTCTTTCAATCCTTTTAGCCGATCAATTCGACCACGGAGAGCAGCTTTGGCCAATACTCGCGTAGTTTCTTGAAGACTCGCCTCTGATAAAAAACTCGTTGTATTAAGGGACGCCTTTGTCATTCCTAATATGATTGGTTCATAGAAAACTGGTCTCTCTAATACACGATTCATTCGTTCCGCCTGTGACAACTCAACGAGTTCCCCGGGAAAGAAGACGTTGGCTATTCCGTCTTCCGACGCTACGACCCTTGATGTCAATTGCCAAATAATAATTTCTAGATGTCTGTCAGATATTTGTACTCCCTGAGATTCGTAAACTTTCCGAATCTCATTAGTTAGAAGTAGTTGGCAGCGTTCCATACTTGTTTCAGCACTTAAAAAGTGGCTCCATAGGTTCCCAATTAACCTCGTAATACCCCGATTCCATCTTCCAAAAAGATCTTCAATTCTTGCTGGAATAGAAGCGATAGGGCGAGACTCCGGCAACTGCTCAACCTTCGGAAGCCCCTGAGTGATATCTCCAGATTTCAATCTATCATATGGTAATGTTAGTAAGGTATCTCCCTCCTCAACGGTGTCTCCAGATATCTTATGAGGAGTCGCCCCCCGGGTTGCTAGCAGGGTCTTGCCAGTTCTGACTAGTAAGTAATTTTGATGAATGGTTACGATCTGACCAGACTGGGGAAAAACATTATTTTCACAGAAATATCGACTTTCGCTAATTAATAGTCCTAGATCAATTAGCTGGTTTCTCCAATTAAAAAATTTTGGTGTCAAATGAATTGGCTTTTTAACTAAAATCGTAGTTAAAAAAAGCTTCATAGAACACCTCATTGTTAATCTGGTTTCATCAATTAAATACCAGTGTCGATGTTCTGTTGTATTTGTCAGGTAATCAATAAAGTAATTTCTAAAGAGAGACGCCGGGCTACTCAGCCCTAAATGCAGGGTAGCCGAAAAGTAGCAAATTGCGTATGGAGTACCCGATAAACCTACCTCTTCGAAATCTAATGAATAACTGATGGGAAATCTCGATCTTTTAGATTTAATTGATCTATCTTTAATTTTTATATTTAAAGACTTTTGCAAAAAAGACTCATATCCGTTATTTTTTGAATTATCAAGGGGAGCTCCGCGGTAGAAGTTAAACGGTGACAGAGTTAGGAAAGAGGCACCATGTTCTGGCACCGAATGAACAGTAATGCTCTGATTTTTGGGAACTAAATAATTACCATCGTTTGATAGATCGACTTGAACGAGAGAGGGCTCGTCGACAGACACCAAATCTTGCAAAACCTTATTGATCCCGAGTTTTTGTTCGGGAGTAAACACCACGCAATTAACCTGAATAAAAGTATTGAGGGTTTTATTGATTCCTACATTGATGAGGGATAGATGTCTCTTTTCCGTAAGAGGGATCTTGTGAGAGTTTCCCCGCCGTCCAACCATTAAAAAAGTTTGAATTAGTTGAATAGGCGCGTGATTCATCATTTTGATTTCCTCACCATTTTTATGAGAGATACAGAGAAGAGATTGAGCTTTTGCGTGTTTCTGCGTCTTCGGCTTATCGGCGCAGAAGATTTCTTGCCCCAAAAAATAGCTGGATACGTCGTATTTAACAACTGGTCTTACCGGAACAGAGGTCTTCCTTCTCCCGTAAAGTGTAACCGATTGTAGGTAAACCCAACCCTTAGCTTCAATTCTATTAAGAATTATATTACCTAAATCTATTAAATTAACATCTTGGGTGGGTATACTAGTTGTCTTCCCCGGATTGCAGATATATCCGGGTAGTACTCTTATTGTAACACTATTTGCTAACGTTTTTTCAATCTGAATTAGTCCACCCACTTTACTGCTAATAGCGCTAGTTATCCTTGTGCCTTCTTGTACAATAGTATTGTTTGTCACTAAAATAGTTGATAAATGTTCGGATACGGTATAAACTTCCTCGGGAATTAAAAAGAAGTTGCCTCCTCTTACTACTTTATACCATGAGCCAAAATTCAGTTCTTCTGCCTTGCCGCCAAAAAAGAATCTCTTTTTATTGATAGGTTCAACCTCTATGGTGCCGTATCTTAGAATTCCCGAAATACCAGTTTGATACTTAATATTTTCGTTGATGGCAAGGATATCACTTCCATCCAAAATGCTATTTAATTGAACAGCTATATTTGCAAAACGCGATTTGTTCAATTTTTTTTGCTGCCTCTCCAACAACAAATAGACAAATTCCGGTCTTTCGGACCGACCCACTTTGACATTGGAGAGAAGATGGTTGGATGCTGGAGTTTTCAACCCATTTAAAAAACAAACAGGATTGCTTCCAAATTCCCGGATACCTTTTGGAGAACCCTTGTTGCTGTTGACGGGATTATTTTCCCTCCTACCAATTCCTTCAAAGTAATCACACTCTCTTTCCATAAAGTTGGACTTTATATTGACCCTATCCCGATCTCTATGGAATAAGCCGTTTTTGTCGGAATCGCTATAAGCTCCAGAAAGGATCCAAATATGGCCCGCCTCGCGTACGACACGAATGGATCTTCCCATGCAATCTCGGACATGCCATACAAACTTACTCGAGTGAATTTCTCCTTTTAGACTCGAATAAATAGCTTTTTCAATACGTTCCTTAAGAGGAAACTCTTTGGCTCGTACTTCCGCAATTATTTGCTGTGCCTCGACATACTGACCGTTTCGAATCATAAGTAGACTTTGAGCTGGAACTACAAAATCAAGAATATCGCCACAACTCTTGATAGAAACGGATAATTCGTTTTGGCACATCCACGCAGGGTGCCCGTGTCGCGTACGTGTGGGGTAAACTGCTTTACCGTCGAAATGAATAAGTCCATTAAACGGAATCCGTAGGTATTCTGCAATGTCGCCTGTAAATACTCCACCTGTATGAAAAGTTCTTGATGTTAATTGAGTTCCCGGTTCTCCAACGGATTGACCCGCTATGATGCCGACAGCTTCTCCCAATTCCACTAAATCGTGGTGAGCGAGACTCCGACCGTAACGCCGCTGACAAATCCAGAAAATGCTTTTACGTGTCAAAGGAGATCTCACATATATAGGCTGCAACGATGCTACTGAGTTACCAGCCAATCCATCACTAATATCTTGATTACGGGTAGCAATACATCTCGCATCCCAGTAAACGTTATCTGCCAGCACACGTCCAATCAATTTTTGATATGATATTGTTCTAACAGATTCTCGTTTCTCTGGGTTGATATTCAGTAAAGCAACGTTTTTGGTAGTTTCGCAATCCTTTTTACGTACAGCAATGTGTTGGACTACTTCGACGAGTCTGCGTGTTAAGTATCCGGCATCAGAAGTTCGAACAGCGGTATCCACAACCCCTTTGCGGGCGCCGTAGCAGGAGATTATATATTCCGTGAGGGATAGGCCTTCGCGGAGGTTTCTTCGGATAGGTAGGTCAATTACTTGTCCCCGGGGATCCGACATCAATCCCCTCATGCCAAGCAACTGATGAACCTGGGATATACTTCCCCGGGCTCCCGAAAAAGACATCATGTGGACTGGATTTAAAGGATCGATCATCCTGAAATTTGAATTCATTTCTCGTTTTGAACATTCGCTTGTAGCATACCAGGCTTCAATTGATTGACGTAATTTCTCTACGGCATGCAGACTTCCGTAACGATAATTCTGCTCCGAAACATAACCTTATTTCTCAGCGTCTTGTACAAGCCATCCTCTGGATGGTACTGCTAGGAGGTCGTCGATACCTAATGATACAGATGCTTCCGTAGCTTGCTGAAAACCCAAAACCTTAACTTGATCCGAAATATTTGTTGTAGATGCAATTCCGAAACAAACGACTAACTTGCTGATAAGCCGCCTCATTGCAACCCTATCGATTGCTTTATTGCAGAACGGTAATTCGGTTTGATCCGTCATTATAAAAACCTCAACTTATAGATTTTTTAATCTTGTGACATTTATTAATCAATAATTTCAATCTAAGCGATTTATTAGTTATTTATTAAATGTAAAACAATATTTCTGCATAAAATATTTTTCATTCTTCATTTTTGCGGTTACATATAGGGATTTTCTATTGTGTCACCGTAGACAAAATAGCACACGAAGATGCTTTTGATACACCCAGCATCGCTTCCTTCATTTGTTGGTTAAACAAAATGCGACCAGCAGTTGTAAGTGCATATATACTTGAAATAAACCCTTTCCTACATTTTCTAATCTGATAATTATCATAAAGGTGAAGAGAGGTTCCCAAGGATTCGTATTGAGATTCAATAGGTAATTCACGGGATTTCGAACTAATCATTTCCGAATCAATTTCCCATCGAAGCCACAAAAAGCTACAGAAATCAATTTGATGTGATTCCTTAGCTCTGAGTATGTCATAGTAACTAAGGAAGCAGGGTATTTCCGCAAGGCAGACGTCGCTTCCTCCTTGCACGAAAACGGGATGTCTGTTTCCATAGATTCCTTGCTTATTCTCAATTGTTAATACATAGAGACCGAGAAGCATGTCTTGACTTGGGACAGAAACAGAATCGCCCGTAGCGGGGGATAACAAATTTATGTGCGAAAACATTGAAAGACGAGCTTCAATCTGAGCTTCGAGAGATAAGGGCACGTGGACGGCCATCTGATCTCCATCGAGATCTGCGTTAAACCCCCCACGAACCAATGGATGCAAACGAATAGCGCGCCCTTCTATTAAAATGGGTTGAAATGCTTGTATACCCAGTCTATGCAAAGTTGGTGCTCGATTCAGTAGTATAGGGTGACCCCGCATAACCTCCCGAAGAACTTCCCATATAACGGGGTCTTCTTTTCGTATCAAATTTTTAGCCGCTCGTAAATTAGATGCCAAATTTAATCCGATCAAGTTACGAATTACAAATACCTGGAAAGGTTCAATTGACATTTCTCGAGGTAATCCACATTGATGTAGTGAGAGGGATGGGCCTACGACGATGACGAAACGACCTGAGTAGTCAACCCGTTTTCCGAGCAAATTCTCCCGAAATCGTCCTTCTTTGCCTTCAATAACTTCTGAGAATGACTTGTAGGGTCTGTTATTGATATCCCTCATTGGCTGCCCACGTATACCGTTATCGATAAGAGCATCTACGGCTTCTTGAATAAGTCTTCTCTGACAAATGATTAACCCTTCCGGGGTAAATTCACTCCCTGATAAGAATTCAGCAAGAGTATTATTTCGATAAATCACCTTTCTGTAAAGCTCATTAAGGTCGGAAGTAACCAACTCGCCTTCATACGATTCAACTATTGGTCTCAATTCAGGTGGAAGAACCGGCGAGAGATCTAAAACCATCCATTCTGGTTTTAGATTTGTCCGTAAGAAATCCCTGGCTAATTTCATGCGTCTGACTGAAAGATCTTTCCTCCTTCGAATCGTTCGGTCTTCCCAATCATTCCCAACAGGCCTTTGTTTTGCCGGCGCCTGCCACTCTAAATATGCACGATCCATAACACTTCGCAGATCCAAACTGGTTAATCCTTTTTTGACGGCATCCCCCCCAGTAGCGATTTCGTTCCTCTGAAGCATTTCATAATTTCGAGTGGAGAAAAAAACAGGAAGTATGTTTTTCCAGGATCGGTCTTCATAATTGAACAAACCTCGCAATCTTAATAGATTGGGCCTTTTGGCCACGGGCCTAGCAAGAAAAAGATTGGGATAGATAGAGTGGTGCCCACCCTCCCCCCCTTAGAATCGGACACGAACGTTTCCTCTCATCCGGCTCAAAAAACTAAGCGTAAATCTGAGACAATTTGACATTTTTGAGACGCGGTGATTTTGTTTCGCCAAAAATCCAGTAGTTGCTCATTACTCGGGTTTCAACTTATTCTTATCGAGTAGTCTTAACCCCTCCCTCCGTATTTAAGTGATCTGCTAAATAATAGATTTTTTTTTACCTCATATTTGGCTATTCTTTTATTTAACCGTAGGCTGGAGATATCTTCCTTGTTCCGAATGCGATCAAATCCCTCTTTGGGTTTCCACTCCACTTCGATGGCTACTGATTGGGTTGAATAAAAAACTGGACGCGACGGTTCTATTTTTAATACCATTTTATACTTAATGTGCTATTTAGTTCTCCTGAAAAAGTGGAAAGAAAAAAAAGGAAAACCAAACGGTTATCTCAAAAACCACTTATATTCTCCCTTCTATGAGGTTAAATGGGGGTAATTATTACGAAGCCCAATTGCTAGATTCATTAGAAATTAACCATGGAGGGGAGGTTCCTCATTCTGTACGTGATAGTTTTTATCCCGAGTTAAACCATATTCCTCAATCGAAGCGAGGAGCATGTCGGTTAGAGGCTTCCCAATTTTGTATGGGATGACAGCTTATGGCTAATCTGTAATGATCAACACATACAATCGAGTCACGCATCGCAATATACTGGGCTTTCTAATTCTTTAAGGGGTTTAGCTAGTGGATTTGCAATATAACTAGGGATTCGTTTTGAAAACCACACGTGGGTTACCGGACATGCAAGTTTAATGTATCCCATTTGGTATCTTCGAACCCGAGAATCGGTAAACTCAACTCCACAATGTTTGCAAAAATTGGAGTATTCCTCTTCGTTATCGACAGATCGATAGTTTCCACATGCGCAAACCCCGCTTTTTATGGGTCCAAATATCCTTTCACAAAACGAGCCATCTCTCTCTGGTTTATGAGTCTTATGATGCAACGTATAAGGTTAATTGACTTGCCCGACAATGTCTCCATTAGGTAATTCTCTCTCAGCCCAACCACGAATCTGTTCGGGAGAAGCCAGTCCAATCCGAAGTTGTTGATAATTAGCTCGATGAATCATAATAGAAAAAGGTTTGATTGATTATTCATGAAAAAAAATTTCAATTGGATATCAAATGTTTTCACTCTGCCTTTCCAAGGCTTCCTCAGTTATGAGATCGTGCTCCAGGCTTAAACCCATGCAACGTAACTCTCGAACTAGCAATCGGAAAGACTCTGGAACGGTATTGGGTTTATGAACCGGTTTTCCGGTCATAATCGCACTAAGTACCTTGTAGCGAGCCTGAATATGATCCGATTTAGTTGTAAGCATTTCCTGCGACGTGTAGGACACACCGGAACCCTCTAAAGCCCAGACTTCCATCTCTCCAACCCGCTGCCCTCCCCGCCTCGATCTACCCTTGAGGGGTTGCTGTGTAACCAACGCATAAGGTCCGCTGGATCGTGCGTGAATTTTATCGTCAACTTGATGAATTAGTTTCATCATATAGGCTTTTCCGGTTGTAATGGGTTGCACAAAGGGATTACCCGTTCGTCCATCGATCAATCGGCTTTTTCCAGGGTTATCGGGTTCAAATAGCCACGGATTACAAGTACTTACACTTGCTCTACAAAGTTCTGAAAATACTAGTTTTCTAGAGGCTTCCCGTTCGTATCTCTCATCAAAGGGTACTATACGATAATGGGTTTCTGAGAACTCCCCGGCTAATCCAAGTAAGCATTCGAAAATCTGTCCAACATTCATTCATGAAGGTACTCCTAAAGGACTTAATATCATGTCAACTGGTGTACCATCCTGCAAATGAGGCATATCCTGTCTAGGTAATATTTTTGACACAATACCTTTATTCCCATGCCTACCAGCTATCTTATCACCTATTTGTATCTTACGCTTTTACAGTATGTAAATATGAATAACTTCCGAATCGTCTGAAGTATCGTCTTCGGGGTAGACCCACCTGACGTCAGTGACTCGACCTCTTCCACCAATCGGAACTTTCAGACAGCTTTCTCTTGCATCAACTAGTTGTATACCAAAAATGGCTTGTAATAATCTTCCTTCTGGGGCACGTGATGAATCTGCCCCTTCTTGGGGCGTTGGTTTACCCACCAAGGCATCTCCCGCTTCCACCCAAGATCCCGATTCTACAAGCCCGTCATCGTCTAGGTGTCGAAGTATCTGACCATCCAATTGAGGTATTTGCTTGGTAACTCTTTCGGGACCCTGATTTGTTATGCAAACTTCAACTTCGTGTCTCTCGATGTGGAAAGATGTAGAGATGTCTTCGTATATTGAGCGTTCACTAATCAGCACCGCATCTTCGAAGTTATAACCTTCCCACGGCATGTAGGCCACTAAAATATTTCTACCTAAGGCCGATTCCCCCCTGACGGTTGCTGCCCCATCCGCAAGAACTTCCCCGCATCTTGGTAATTCTCCCGCCAAAACCGTAGATTTTTGGTGTATACAGGTATTGCTGTTGGAACGTTCATATATTCTTAACTTGTTTTTTACAACATGTGAACCCGCATTATTGTTTTTTATTTCATTGGTTGGTAGTAGTTCAATTATATTACCATCGATATATCGGATTTATCCTTCTTGTCCGGATACAACTACATTTCCCGAATCTGAAGCTACTTAACTCTCTAACCCAGTCCCTACGAAACATCTTTCGGGATTAATAAGTGGAACTGCTTGACGTTGCATAGTAGAACCCGTCAAGGCACAATTCGCGTCATTATGCTCAATGAATGGAATAAGAGAAGCTCCAATGGAAAAATAATGTAAGGGATGAATGCTTCGTAAATCAACTTGTTCCCAAAGGACGTTTATAAATTCTTGTTGATAGCGAACCAGTATGAGTTCTCTTACTCCAGTTCTCCACTGAGATATTAATGAATTCTCAGTTGCTATTCGGTAGTAATCATCTTCATTGGGAGATGAATCAATTAATTGCTCCTTTTCAGATGATTCTGATAGCTTAAGGTACGGGCTATGCAAAGAGCCGGAATAGCTAATTTCCGCTTGAATAGCTAGTGACGAAATAAGGCCAGCATTCATACCTTCCGATGTTTCGATGGGGCGGATACGGCCATAGTGACTAAAATGAATATCTCTAGCTTGAAAACTGGCTGTTCGACGTGTCAACCCACCAGGACCTACAGAGCTTAACCTTCGTTTATGCACCATTTCCGATAATGGATTGGTTTGATCTAAAAATTGTGATAGGGGGTGTGATCCGGAAAACTCTCTGAACGTTGCTATTACTGGTGCAGGCGTCACTAATCCTCGAGGCATTATCACGCGCTTACGCCTAACCGCCCTAGATATATTTTGCCGAATCGAATTTTCCAAACGGTTTAGGGCCAATTTTAGCTGTTCTTGAGGCGAATCGGCTACAGATCGAACACGTCGATTTTTCAAATGATCTATGTCATCAAGATTGCCTATTCCATAACTGATTTCTATCAAGTGATCGGCGGCTGCTAATAAATCTTGTGGTAACAAGAAATGTTCCGTTTCGGGTACATCACTTGTTAGTTTCATGTTTAGGTTTCGTCGACCAATCCGCCCTAACTCAAATCTATGCTGAAAAAACCTCTTCTATAACTCCCTGAATATAGATTCTGAAAATGAGATATCTGCGTCTGTAGCAGAGTACAGATGTTTGTAAAGTTCTGCTATAGCATCCTCTGACGATTCTACAGCCCCTTCTTGTCTTTCTAACATATCTGAAAAAATCTTAGGGTAACGAACATTTTGTAGAATATCTCCTTTGTTTAATCCTATAGCTATTAATAAGATTGAGATAGATATCTTTTTCTTTTTGCTAATTCGAACCCAAATCTTATTTTTCCTATCCATTTCTGATTTGAATCTCCCTCCCCGATCCGAAATTACAGTGCTAGTATATGTGAATACCCCATTTTGGTCGGATTCTCGATTGTAGTAAATACCGGGACTTCTCAAGATTTGACTAGCTAACACTCTAGCAACCCCATTGATGATAAACGTACCCTTGGAATTCATCCAAGGAATAGATCCGGTCCGCACGTCTTCTTCTTGCACCACCTCATCTTCACCACGAGTCAATTAAACTGGTACATATGGATCGGATGAATATGTGATACATTGATACGCAGCGTCTTTCTCTTCGACCAAAGGTTGTGTCAATTGATACCGTTCACTAATCGATCAAAATTCGACTTCCTTATCTGTATCTTTAATTCTTGGAAAATTTTCCAATTCTTCGAGCAACTTTTCGTGAACAAATCGATTAAACCCTTGAAGTTGAATTTGTGCAAGTTCTGGTAGTACGGGCATATTTTCACTCCCTCCCAATGAAGTGATACATTGAGACCCATCTTCAATTAGAAATCTATTTATTATATTCTCAGACTTTCATTTTTTCATAGGTCCTGTGTTGGACTTTGCTTACAGCTTTTAAGCAAAATTATATGATTTTTTTTTATTTATTTCCCACAATAGAATCATATTATGAGAAATAATATTATATGACGGCGAAAAAACAGAGTTAGATAAAATTAGGAAGTTATGCTATATAACAAAACTCACGACAATTTTTGATATATCTGGTATGAAGGGACCAAAAAGTAAATCTTTTTTATGAGCTGTGAAAGAGAAAACATCTGTGTCATTTATCATATTTTGTAAATCTGTGTACTTCTTAATTAAGTCTTGTCTTTTTGGATCAAAAAAGATTAGATTACTTACGTATCCGAAAAGAAAATAACGGTCGATGAAATGGAAAAGTAAGAGATGCATAGCAGTAAAATAGGTTTGACAATTCTGATATATCGAGAATTTCCTTTAACAGGACACCTTTAAGAAGCAGAAGAAGGAGACATACATATTTTATTCTTTCCATAGATGGATTTTTAGTGTTACCAATCATTCCAAGCTTAGTTCGAATCTATAAAAAAAAAAATTACTTTTTGTAGCTTAAATAAAAAACGATAATGATGTTATATATATTATATATATATGTTTTAGACCTGTGATAAATCATTACCAATTGGTAGACAGATCTACCAGCTTTTCACGACTATCTGTCAAAGCGGGGATAACCCCCCCCCCCTCCAATAAAAAGAAGTTGCTGGTTTTTTATTGACTCCTAAGCAATTGATACATAGACTCAACTCAAATTAATTTGTGGGATTGTAGTTCAATTGGTTAGAGCACCGCCCTGTCAAGGCGGAAGTTGCGGGTTCGAGACCCGTCAATCCCGACGAACTCCGGCGAGATGTGCTAGTTCAAAATTAAAGTACAGCCTCAGATTTACTTGGGTCGAGCTGGATTCGAACCAGCGTAGGCGTTGCCAGCGGATTTACAGTCCGTCCCCATTAACCACTCGAGCATCGACCCCTAAATTTACATTTGCGAACATGACCCTATCGAGTCACCGATATTGAAAAAGTAATAAGCCAAATCTCATTCATATTTGGATTGGGGTAAGCAAAAAATTAGGAATAAGTTTTATCAACATGAGCAATAAGGTTCTCAAAACATTAATACCCCCAGGGGAATTCGAATCCCCGTCGCCTCCGTGAAAGGGAGGTGTCCTGGGCCTCTAAACGATGGGGGCTTTGTTATCTTCTATAGTAAGGCTAACCACTACAATAAAGTCAATCTATAGGAATTAACGAGGAATTAATGAGAAAACAAATCCTCTAACCATCTAAATTAGAATTATATTAATAATTCAATTAAATATCCCTTTAACTGATAACTGACTTTCTTCTAGTACTCAATCTATTAATCTAAAATAGAAGTGTAAAGAGTAAGATCCCACGAAGCAAGGAAAAAGAAAAAGAATAGGTATTCTCTAAATTTTATTTTGTGATATACTATGTAATCAATATTCAAGATTCTACTTTGATACTTTTTTTTTCTCCCATCTGTGATTAGCCAAGGATTCGGTCGACCCGATTAATTGAAACTAGATGGTTCATAATAGAGTCCGAGAGTTTTCTACAATGAAACCTACTCGAGCTATTTCCCAATTGATGATTTGAACTGCCAATACGGAAGTAAATATCCTTGCATTTTTAGCGACCGCACTCTTTATTCTAATCCCAACAGCCTTTCTACTTATTCTCTACATTCAAACGGCCGCTCAGAATAACTAGTACTCAAGTGGATGCAAAAGAGAAAACAGGGGGCGGGACACTACTTTCTTTTCAGAAAACGGGGCGATAGACAAACTTTTCTTTTTATACCAAATGGTGTTTTCATGTTATCCAGTTGTTGCTGGTAGCGAATCACTTTTAATTTAGGGCTTTTTCTTTATCTTATCGGTTTTATTCCAATTGAATATATGCTCTTTTCTACTACCCATATTCCTCTATCTACTAGATATTACTCATTACTCCCGACTAGATCTGCCCAAAATTGATAGATCATTTTTTTGATCTATCAATTTCTACTTCTCGTTAGATTATTATTGACTCGTCAGAAAGCTCATCTCTAGTTAATTATTAATGTTAGGTATTGAGCTAGAGTACTCAGATTTAGTTTCTTTGGAAAGAGATGGTTTAATCTAACTAAGCAAACCAAGTGAAACAAGGTAACGTATTTCAACTATATATATAATTTTTGTATCAATTGTATGTCTAAGATACCTAGTCATTCCCTATCTTTCGTTAGAATTCTAATCATAACATCAGACATAAAGAATGAGAATTCGAGTTAACGATCGGATGAACTACTAAAAACCGAGATAAGTCGTTTCCGATTGTAGAATACAAGTCAGTCTACTAGATTATCAAATTCATCCAATTTCTTAAGTGACTCTTTAACTAACACTTAAATTAGTAAGTGAATTCAAGTTAATTGAAACCCTCTAAGGTATTCCAATTCTCCCTCCACAAGAATTACTTATTAATATGTCGTATCTCGTCCTCTCCTTTTTTTTTAAACGTACCCGTGTTTGCGTGTAAATAGTATTCAAGGGTGGTAATGTAAAAATTCTTGTGTCTTTATGCTCACGATCTATTTATCAAACTGTTGCGTATTCCGCGTAGAAGAAGCAAACCACGTCAAAACGGAAAAATAATAAACAGGTGAAAATCATTAGTTTATCTAAAAGGTTTGGGTAATCTTATACTTGACTAGGTGTCAAATAATTCCCATTCTAATTAATGGGTAACAAAGATTGCGAGTGAGGGCAAAATAAAGGAGTTGGCTAAAGAACAGCGGCATCGGGCTTTTCTAATCAAAATCAAGAGTTGGGGTGGGGAGAACACGAATCGGTGGTCTTACCACAACTACGCGTATCTCCCGGATCGACCTGGTTAAAAACTGGTTAACTGTTTGTCACAATCCACTTCTTCCCCAAACTACGAGTGAAAGGGAAAATGTAGAAATCGCCGTCAGGGCAGCCCAAGCTATAGTAACTAAGTCCGTAATTGTAATTCCTATCTATTTCTCTCAATTTTTACTAATTACTAGTTAGTTATAAACTAAAATACAAGACGAAGCTTGTAAAAAGCTTGAAAGGCGTTGCAGCAGACACTTGATTTAACAAAACACTACAGGGATAAGTAGAAAAGATGCTGCATTTGTGGCCTTTTGCTGCTGTTTTTCCGCATTTTTTTAATGGTATTGGTTGATGTCTCCCCATTGCAGTATTTTGCTAATTTGTAATCTTGGGTTATGAACTAATGATATAATCAATTTGGATTGTTTATGCGTGACGCATCGAGACACATGAAACGCGGTAGGCTATAGCAGGCTATAGAGCACCCCAACCTGTATCCGATTTCGGCGCACCAAACAATCCTCGGTCCGGCAAAAGTTCAACTTCAACTTATGAGATCGAGTAAGTTGAAGAAGTTAACTTGTTTAACTTCAGATAGTCAATATTTTTTTTTAGGCGACACCCAGATTCGAACTGGGGAGTTAAGGATTTGCAGTCCTCCGTCTTACCGCTTGACTATATCGCCTTTCACAGACTGTAAATAAACAAATAGCGCCCACTTGAAAACAAAGATCCGGCTCAGATTGTGAAATAAGGAGCGTCAAATTCTGTAACAAATATGTCGTTAACGTCTAGCAGTTGCTAGACTCCAGCAATACTGTTAATAATCAGTATATTATACGGTTAAAGCATTAGCAAGTAGCTGACCCTCCAAGCATATAAATTATGCTACATCTTTTTTCCAACGAAATTGTTAACTAGTTTTGACAAGATTACTTCATTTTGGGAAATCATTCCATTCAAATTTTTCTTTTGTTTATTGCCGACCTATACTTCTCTTAGGATACCTAAGCTAAAAAATTCAAGAATCTTTTTTCTGCTTATTTCGCTTCTATATACAAGCGAAACCTGCTAATTCTCTATGAGACAGGCGGATAGCGGGAATCGAACCCGCGTCATCTCCTTGGCAAGGAGATATTTTACCATTCAACTATATCCGCATCTTATCTTGTCTCATTGTACAACTGAAATAGTTTTTTAATTGAAACGAACTTTGAACTTTCTTTTTTTTGAAGCCCCCCCCCCCCCCCCCACCCTTACAAATCTAGGGTTGATGTGGATGGAAGTTATATTCATCATTTGGATTTGGCATCTCCACCCGTAACGATGAATTACGAGAGGAGGAGCCAAAGTAATAAATTTCTAGGAAATGAAGGAGTTGGGTATACCTACCGAAAAAACTAATCCAATCCACAATGAAGCCCCTGAGAAGACGATGTTCTTGTTGTCAGACCAGCCTCCAGGAGAGGCAAACGCGACGGGCACACCTACAACTAGTAGGAATGAAATGGCAACTAATACAAATAAAGCCAATTGGAACGCGATAGTCATGATTTTGGTTATTTCCACTTAATAAGTAAATTGTTCGTACCATCCAATCCTTATCCGCCGGAACTCTTGCCTCGCCACAACCTACCCTGTTAGCGAGGCAATGAAACATCCAACGTTTTGCCAAAAGTTACCTTAAATTCCCGAAGGTACTACTTAATTAAGAATTAATTGGCTTGAGTTCCTACATTCGGGATAAATGTTTGGGGCAAATCCAGGGTCGTAATTATTTTCACTCTGTATCTTTCACGGAATAGCTATATCTTGGCGGTGAAAGATTATATCCGTCAAAACAAAATGTCTGGATAAAAGAAAAGGAGGTATTCGCGACCTATCCGCCCCCTACACCATTGGAAGTGTCTAAAAAAAAACCGGATTGACACCTCTAAATCAAATATCGGGTGAAATGATATATACGTTTCGTTGGGAGAGATGGTCGAGTGGTTTAAGGCTCCAGTCTTGAAAACTGGCGTGGCACTGAAATGCCATCGAGGGTTCGAATCCCTCTCTCTCCCACTATTTCCAATCAAATAATATTGGACGGAAGGGGCAACTGTTTCCGTTTCTGCTAGTCTCATAAAAACTATATATGGTTTTTATTATATCAAACGAGAGAGAGGGCTTGATACTGCTTGTAACCATAAAAAATATCTATCTATCTATCCATTTTAATAGATAGATAGATAAGCTTACTTGGGTGTAATGAGTTTGGCACTGACTCGAAGATGTAAACTTATTAGTTTTCGAGTTTCAATTAAGAGGTGTCATAGAAAGAACAGGTTCAGTATCGCGGTCAATTCCTTTTTCAAAACCGGCTGCGGCTGCCCGAGCTCTACCCGCGTGCCATAAGTGACCCACAAAAAAGAAAAATCCTAGGACAAAGTGGGAGGTTGCTAACCAACTCCGGGGAGATACGTAGTTGACAGCATTGATCTCAGTAGCTACTCCACCTACGGAGTTTAGAGATCCCAGGGGGGCGTGGGTCATATATTCCGCGGATCGACGTTCCTGCCACGGTTGTATATCCTTCTTCAACTTACTGAGATCTAAACCGTTGGGACCCCTTAAAGGCTCTAACCAGGGGGCACGTAGGTCCCAGAAGCGCATGGTTTCGCCTCCGAAGATTATTTCTCCCGTGGGGGAACGCATCAGGTATTTACCCAATCCAGTGGGTCCTTGAGCAGAACCTATATTGGCACCGAGACGTTGATCCCTGACGAGAAAGGTAAAAGCTTGGGCTTGAGAAGCTTCCGGACCGGTGGGACCATAAAATTCACTAGGATATGCTGTGTTATTGAACCAGACAAAACAGCAGGCGGCGAAGCCAAATATAGAAAGGGCTCCCAAGCTATAGGATGAGTAGGCTTCTCCGGACCATACGAAAGCGCGACGAGCCCAGGCAAACGGCTTAGTTAATATGTGCCAAATCCCACCGAAAAGGCAAATGGATCCCAGCCACACGTGTCCTCCAATTATGTCTTCCAGATTATCCACACTTGCAATCCACCCTTCTCCCCCAAAAGGAGATTTCAATAGATAGCCAAAGATAACGCTAGGATTTAAGGTAAGATTCGTAATTTCCCTTACGTCTCCACCTCCGGGTGCCCATGTGTCATACAATCCCCCGAAATAGAGTGCTTTGAAAACTAGTAAAAAAGCTCCAAAGCTTAGTAGTATTAAATGAATACCGAGAATTGTAGTCATCTTATTCTTATCTTTCCAAGTGTATCCAAAAAAGGGAAAGGATTCCTCTAAAGTTTCGGGTCCAATCAAGGCATGATATACACCCCCAAACCCTAAAACTGCAGAAGAAATCAAATGAAGTACTCCGGAAACAAAATAGGGAAAGGTGTCGGTTACCTCCCCCCCGGGACCCACCCCCCAACCCAGCGTAGCCAGATGGGGGAGTAAAATGAGTCCCTGCTCATACATAGGCTTTTCTGATACGAAATGAGCCACTTCAAACAAATTCATAGCTCCGGCCCAAAAGACGATCAGGCCGGCATGAGCTACATGGGCACCAAGCAATTTACCAGATAGATTAATTAGTCGAGCGTTGCCGGCCCACCAAGCGAAACCTGTGGTTTCCTGATCGCGACCACCCAACGAGAGGGTTCCATTAAAGAGCGTTTCCACGGGGTAAAACCTCCTCGGGGAATACAAGGTTTTCGTGGGGTTGATCCTGAGCCGCCATCCAGGCACGGATACCTTCGTTTAGTAAGATGTTTTTTGTATAAAAAGTCTCGAACTCAGGATCTTCTGCTGCGCGAATTTCTTGGGATACAAAATCGTACGCACGTAGATTGAGGGCGAGACCAACTACTCCAATAGCACTCATCCATAAACCTGTCACTGGCACAAATAACATGAAGAAGTGTAACCAACGTTTGTTCGAGAAAGCAACACCAAATATTTGGGACCAGAAGCGATTTGCGGTTACCATCGAGTAGGTTTCCTCAGACTGAGTTGGATTGAACGCGCGAAATGTATTTGCGCCATCACCATCTTCAAATAGAGTATTTTCCACTGTAGCGCCATGGATAGCGCATAATAGGGCGGCACCGAGGACGCCCGCAACCCCCATCATATGGAATGGGTTTAGGGTCCAATTATGAAAACCTTGAAAAAATAAGATGAACCGGAAGATGGCAGCTACTCCGAAACTGGGTGCAAAAAACCAGCCGGATTGTCCCAAAGGGTAAATCAAGAATACGGAAACAAAAACCGCAATTGGAGCGGAAAAAGCTATTGCATTGTAAGGTCGTAATTGCACAGATCTTGCAAGTTCAAATTGGCGTAACATAAAGCCTATTAGAGCAAAAGAACCGTGAAGGGCAACGAACGTCCACAACCCCCCTAATTGGCACCAACGGGTGAGATCTCCTTGTGCTTCGGGACCCCACAATAGAAGCAAGGAGTGGGCCAAACTGTTAGCGGGAGTGGAGACTGCGGCAGTTAGAAAATTACACCCCTCCAGATAAGAACTAGCTAATCCGTGGGTGTACCATGAGGTGACAAAGGTTGTACCTGTGAACCAACCCCCCAGAGCAAGGTAGGCTGTGGGAAACAGTAGTAAGCCAGACCAACCCACGAAGACGAATCGATCTCTTCTGAGCCAGTCGTCCATACTATCAAATAGATCTTTTGACTCCTTGGAGGATTTTCCGATAGCAATGGTCATAATCATTCCCTCACTCGTTTCTTCAAACCATTTTTGGGTTCCCCTATTTTTATCAATCAAGCCACGAAACGGTAGAGTTTCATCCCTTCGGGGTAAGATAAGATTGGGACCAATACAATATAAGACTGAATACTGGTCCTTTTGGAAATCAAGAAGTAATTTCCCAAAGCAGCATACTATCAGCTATCAGGAATTATTACATGAAAAGAAGATTGATAATTATTTAACTCTCAGGTTTTCGAGGTTTCCACCCGCCCCTTCGATTTGCTTTCATTTTCCTTTCTCCTTTTTTTTTGTCCAGCTGTTTTTTTTGCCCTAATCTCTTATTTCTTGCCATCTAATTTTAAAATTTAAGCATTTCTTTTTTATTTATTACTTACTCGATCCTGAGCTGATCCCATGTTTTATGTCGTCTTTCTAGAAGTGGGTAGACCTTTCTTTTCTCCCGAGACTTTACTTTGTTAACCACTCCATCATATCCACGGCGCTTGATAAATCCGACTTAGCCAGAAACAAATCTCTCTTTTTACGAATCCGTAAAGAAAAAAAAAACTAGGGTGGTACGAGAAGCTACCTATCCTATCTATTTATATGTCTATATAGACATACAAATAGATAGCTTTTCGTGTGGTATTTATACCCTCTTTGAAATTCTTTTGGTACTTATTTTACCAACCCGCATCAGCAATTGAAAGCTTTTTTTTTTTCAAAAAAGCGAGATTAAATAATGGGGAGTCGAGGTGTAACCCCGAGCTAGAGATGGATCAAAAACTTAAAAATGGAACGAAGTGTTTCTGTATTGTTCCAAACTCCCACAGCAATTTAGTATTCAGATATTGGGGGATGTTATAAAGAAAAGTGCTGAAGACTCAAATAAGTTTTGTTAGTAGCGGGAAACTACCTACATAAACAGTAACGGGGGGGGGGGGGGCTGTTATGTAATCCCTCTTTTTTCATTCAAATCAAAATTTCTACAACTATATAACTATAGATAACTATAACTATATATAGTTATAGAAGTATATTTAATTATATATAGTTATATTGATATTGAGAATTTTTATTCAATTCCAAGATAAGGGTAACAAAGAAGTTCCAAATAATAAGAATTATATTCATCTAATTTTTTTTTCATATTATACCGGAGGTTGTTCGGTATAGCATATTATCCAGGGCTCGAGCTGAAAATTGTGTAAAAATAGTACAAAAACGAGACAGCCTTTTTTTTCTATCCATCCGAAATAAAAAAAACATATATATATATTTCAGCAAAATTCTCATTTTTTTTTGTATCGAAAAATGTGGACCCGGGCATTTGCGTGAAACCGAGACAGCTTAATTCTCGGGTTTCGTGCAATTTCTCATTAGCTAGCCCTTTATCGGATTTGAACCGACGACTTACGCCTTACCATGACGTCACTCTACCGCTGAGTTAAAGGGGCATATCCTCCTCGCTTTCTCTTTATCTAATCGCAAAAAATACTGGAATTTGCTCCGATAGGGGCAACTAGGTTTAATGGAGAAAGCAAGCCAGAAAAGTTGTCTTTCTGTTAGGTGTATATGTGTACAAACGGGAACCCCTCAATCTAGAGATAGATAGTAAAATAATAGATTGAGGGGTTTCCGTTTTAGTGAACAAATAAAATCAAAAAATGAGGTAGAAATAGCAATAAAAAAGACAAATTAATAATTATCTAATTATTAATTTGTCTCGTAACGTCAAATAATCTAACTCTAATAAGAGATAGATTTACTTTGCTTGGGCTTCTTTGATATCCGGGCTGATGGAGGCCCATCCTTGTATCTGATTTATTAATGATAAATGGGAAGTGGGATTGAATTAATTAGTCTGAATTCATGACTAAGACCAGGACCAAACTAATAACGTGTGGTAAACAGCTGATGGTTCACGTTGCGGAGACAGGATTTGAACCTGTGACCTCAAGGTTATGAGCCTTGCGAGCTACCAAGCTGCTCTACCCCGCTTAGTTAATGCCTTCAACGTAATTATTATACATCTTCTGAATAATTACATTGAATGGAAGCACAAAAAACTATCTAATGCATAAAAAGTAGATATTCTTTATGGTATAAGTAGAAAAAAAAAACTCTTTCTACCAACTCGATTTCAATACCCCGGGGAGTAAACAAGTGTGTGCCATTTCGCGAAGTACATGTCTGGATAATCCGAAATCACGGTAGTTTGATCTGGGTCGTCCGGTTAGGGAGCACCGATTACGGAGACGGACAGGTGCACTACTACGCGGTAAAGATTGCAACTTTCTAGAAATAGTTAGCTTATCCTGAATTGTCAAACTACTATTAATCCGTTTTTTCAAAGATTGACGGGTAATTCTATATCTCTCTACCAATTTTCTATTTTTTTTTTCTTTCTCAATAAGACTTTTCTTTGCCATAATGGATGAATCAATAAGCGGGGTTGGGTTACTACTTTAAAATGAAATGAACTTACAACCAAAAACTTATTTACCAATAATTAGAGAAGAAAAATAGGATTCTACCTATAACTATTGGTAAATATATAACTTGATATAAAGATTAGTTTGAAAGAGCTAGTGGAGAGAGTAAGTTTAGCGCGGAATTCAACAAATTAGCCAAATTTACCCGACGTCGATGCTATTAGAAAAGCTGCGTAAGTAAATATGTAACCCACGGAGAAGTGGGCTAGTCCCACCAACCTTGCTTGAACGATAGAGAGGGCGACTGGCTTATCCTTCCAACGTATCACGTTTGCTAAAGGTGTGCGTTCATGGGCCCAGGCTAGGGTTTCGATAAGTTCTTGCCAGTAACCACGCCAAGAAATTGAAGACATAAATCCAGTAGCCCACACAAGATGCCCAAACAAGAACATCCATGCCCATACAGATAAGCTGTTCATACCAAAGGGGTTATAGCCGTTAATTAGTTGTGAGGAATTCAGCCACAGATAATCCCTCAACCACCCCATTAAATATGTAGAAGATTCATTGAATTGAGCAGCATTGCCTTGCCACAAGGTGATGTGTTTCCAATGCCAGTAAAAAGTGACCCATCCTATGGTGTTCAGCATCCAGAAGACGGCTAAATAGAAGGCGTCCCAAGCAGAGATGTCGCAGGTACCGCCTCGGCCGGGACCATCGCAAGGAAAACTGTAACCAAATTCTTTCTTATCCGGCATTAACTTGGATCCGCGCGCGTCTAATGCGCCTTTCACTAGAATCAGTGTAGTTGTATGTAAGCCCAAAGCGATAGCATGGTGAACCAGGAAATCCCCGGGACCAATTGTTAGGAAGAGCGAGTTGCTGCTGTTGTTGACAGCGTCCAGCCAACCGGGTAGCCACAAGCCTCGCCCAGCATTAATTGCCGGACTATCGGTCGAGGATAGAAGCACATCGAAACCATACAAAGTTTTCCCGTGAGCAGATTGAATCCATTGAGCAAATACGGGTTCAATGAGAATCTGTTTTTCCGGAGTTCCAAAGGCTAGCATTACGTCGTTGTGAACATAAAGCCCTAACGTGTGGAACCCCAAGAATAAGCTAGCCCAGCTTAAGTGAGCTATTATAGCTTCTTTGTGTTCCAACATTCTTGCTAAGACATTATCCTTATTTTGTTCCGGATCATAATCTCTGATAAAGAATATAGCTCCATGCGCAAAGGCTCCTGCCATTATAAACCCGGCAATGTATTGGTGATGGGTGTACAGCGCAGCTTGAGTTGTATAATCCTGCGCTATAAAGGCATAAGCGGGTAAGGAATACATGTGTTGCGCAACCAAGGAAGTTATAACCCCTAAAGCAGCTAAAGCGAGCCCTAATTGAAAGTGGAGAGAATTATTCACCGTATCATAAAGTCCTTTGTGTCCACGACCCAACCTACCTCCCGGAGGGGTATGCGCTTCCAGAATCTCCCTCATACTGTGCCCAATACCAAAATTAGTTCTGTACGTGTGGCCGGCAATTATGAACACAACCGCAATGGCTAAGTGGTGATGAGCAATATCAGTTAGCCACAAACTTTGAGTCTGCGGGTGAAATCCGCCCAAGAAGGTTAGAATAGCCGTCCCTGCTCCTTGAGTACTACCAAACAAATGGTTACTAGAGTCTGGATTTTGCGCATAAACACTCCACTGACCCGAGAAGAAGGGACCTAATCCTTGAGGATGCGGGGTAGCAGTCAACAAGTTATTCCACCTAACATGCCCGCCTCTAGCTTCAGGGATAGCTACATGTACTAAATGCCCAGCCCAGGCCAAAGAACTTACCCCGAAGAGTCCTGAAAGATGGTGATTGAGTCTAGATTCAGCATTTTTGAACCAAGAAATGCTTGGTTTCCATTTAGGTTGCAGGTGTAACCAGCTAGCTAATAATAACAAAGCAGAAATAGCTAGTAAAAAGATGGCTCCAGTATATAGATCTTGGTTTTTGCGTAGACCAATGGTGTACCACCATTGGTACACGCCGGAATAGGCAATATTCACCGGACTTGCGGCTCCCCCTCGGGTGTAAGCTTCGACAGCCGGTTGGCCAAAATGAGGATCCCAAATAGCATGAGCAATTGGTCTCACATGTAAAGGGTCTTGCACCCACGCCTCAAAATTGCCCTGCCAAGCTACATGGAATAAATTCCCGGAGGTCCAGATAAAAATGATAGCTAATTGACCAGAATGAGATGCAAATATTTTTTGGTAGAGACGTTCTTCGGTCGTATCGTCATGACTCTCGAAGTCGTGGGCAGTAGCTATACCAAACCAGATCCGACGAGTAGTTGGGTCTTGGGATAGACCCTGGCTGAACTGTGGAAATCTTGATGCCGTAATGTTTCTCAAATCCTCCTAGCCATTATCCCACTGCAATGATTCTCGCCAGGAAGAACGCCCACGTTGTGGCGATTCCACCCAGAAGGTAGTGAGTTACTCCCACGGCACGTCCCTGTATAATACTCAGAGCCCTAGGTTGGGTAACGGGAGCAACTTTCAGTTTGTTATGAGCCCAAACAATTGATTCAATGAGTTCTTGCCAGTATCCGCGACCACTAAATAAAAACATTAGACTGAAAGCCCAAACAAAGTGAGCTCCCAAAAATAGGAGACCATATGCGGATAACGAAGAACCATATGATTGGATGACTTGGGAGGCCTGCGCCCACGAAAAATCGCGTAACCATCCATTAACGGTTGTTGAACTTTGTGCAAAGTTTCCCCCAGTGATGTGGTTTATAACCCCCTGTTCACTTATACTGCCCCATACATCGGATTGCATTTTCCAACTGAAATGAAATATAACCACTGAAATTGAGTTATACATCCAGAATAACCCTAGGAAGACGTGATCCCAAGCAGATACTTGGCAGGTGCCCCCTCTGCCGGGGCCGTCGCAGGGAAAACGAAAACCAAGGTTAGCTTTGTCGGGTATTAGCCGGGAGCTGCGTGCAAATAAAACACCCTTTAATAATATTAATACAGTAACATGAATCGTAAATGCATGAATGTGGTGTATCAAAAAATCTGCAGTCCCTAACGTAATTGGGGCTATGGCAATTTTTCCGCCTACAGCGACTAAGTTACTTCCACCCCAGGTTAAGCTAGTAGCCGCCGCCGCATTAGGCGCGGTTGATCCGGGAGCTAAGGCATGAGTATTCTGCACCCACTGAGCAAATATCGGTTGTAACTGAATGGCGGTATCCGAAAACATATCTTGGGGACGCCCCAAGGCACTCATAGTATCATTATGGATATATAGTCCGAAGCTATGGAAGCCTAGAAAAATGCAAACCCAGTTGAGGTGTGAAACTATTGCATCGCGATGCCGAATAACACGGTCTAATAGATTGTTGTATTGAGTAGTTGGATCATAATCCCTTACCATAAAGATAGCTGCATGTGCAGCTGAGCCAACCACTAAGAAACCCCCTATCCACATATGATGTGTGAACAAGGAAAGTTGTGTAGCATAATCAGTGGCCAAATAAGGATATGGGGGCATTGCATACATGTGGTGAGACACAATAATTGTTAAAGAACCTAGCATGGCAAGATTAATTGCTAATTGAGCATGCCACGAGCTCGTTAGAATCTCGTATAGACCTTTGTGACCTTCACCGGTAAAGGGGCCTTTATGAGCTTCCAGGATTTCCTTTGTGCTATGGCCGATACCCCAATTGGTTCTGTACATGTGACCAGCTACCAAGAAAAGAACGGCGATAGCTAAATGGTGATGCGCGGTATCAGTTAGCCACAAACCTCCCGTCACTGGATTTAATCCTCCGCGGAAAGTCGAAAAATCTGAGTATTCTGACCAGTCAAGAGTAAAAAAGGGGATCAGCCCTTTCGCAAAACTTGGATATGCCTGAGCTAGGATATCGCGATTAAGTATGAATTCGTGAGGGAGGGGCAATTCCTTAGAGTCAACCCCTGCATCTAATAGTTGGTTAATCGGCAACGAAACATGTATCTGATGCCCTGCCCACGCTAAAGATCCCAATCCCAATAGACCCGCCAAATGATGATTTAGCATTGATTCAACATTTTGGAACCAAGCTAATTTTGGGGCGGCTTTGTGGTAGTGAAACCAACCGGCAAAAAACATTAGTCCGGCGAAGATTAAAGCACCCACAGCTGTGCAATAGAGCTGTAACTCACTAGTTATTCCAGAAGCTCGCCAAAGTTGGAAAAATCCAGACGTTATCTGGATACCCTGGAATCCTCCACCTACATCCCCATTAAGTATTTCTTGACCCACTATTGGCCAAACAACCTGAGCACTAGGTTTCACATGAGTAGGATCATTAAGCCACGCTTCATAATTAGAAAAACGGGCCCCGTGAAAGTACATACCGCTCAACCAAATGAAAATAATGGCTAGTTGACCAAAATGAGCACCAAATATTTTTCGGGATATATCCTCCAAATCATTGGTATGGCTGTCAAAATCGTGAGCATCAGCATGTAGGTTCCAAATCCATGTGGTGGTACTTGGACCTTTAGCCAGATTTTTCGAGAAATGTCCGGGTTGAGCCCATCTCTCAAACGAGGTCTTTACAGGATCCTTCTCCACCATAATCTTGACTTCTGGTTCTGGCGAACGAATAGTCATCGGGACTCTCCTATATTCGGGCAGGAAATAACAACGACCTACCAACGGAAGATATAAAACTTCTGAGAATTATAGTTTTTACCAGCATGTAGTAATCTATTTCCTTTATCTCTTGAGTTTGAAACTTGAGCAGCTACTTTGAAGAAGTTATGCAGGGTAGGCTTTTGATGGTATTATTACATGACCCAGTAGTGCCTAACGGACTTTATAGAATTGATCGCCTGTTCAATAAAGGGGTGGGTGGTAAAGTCGATGTCGAGGAAGCAGAAACCTCCATTTATGTATTGTGTCTTCTAACTTTTTTATTTCATGCCATTCTGCTTTTCCCGCTGACTAATTGAACAAAGAAAAACGTCCCGTAATTTTTAACCGATTCTGCGCTTCAATGTAATTACCGGGGGAAGGTGCTATTGCCTGTTTCCAATACTCAGCAGCTTGATCAAACCAAGCTTCTGAAATTTCTAAATTCCCCTGGTAGATGGCCTCTTCTCCTCGATCAGAATGGGTGATTCTTGTTTAACCCCCCCCCTTTAGAACCGAACTCGGGGGTTTCCCGCCTCACACGGCTCACACAACTCTGTTACCGAATCTTCGTCCCCTAAAAAAGAAATAGGAACCACTTTCAAACTTCGAAGGAACTAAGAATAGTCAGGTTTATGATCTTACCTATTTCGAATAAGATTTTTTCCGTACTCTCGAAGAACAAGAGGGAAGAAGGAATAACCTCTTTCGGCACTAACTACCCCACTTCAATGTGGATTTTGTGGATTAAAAAAGATCCTTTTAGGATTTGATACTACACCGTGGTCCGTCATTTATTCCTTTCTCGACCGCCTCTACCACAGAGACCCGTTGTGGAACTTTTCTGGTAGACCAATCTCATCGTATCGACCCGGATTTTCAATGACAAATCTTTACGGTGCTTTATTACTCAATTCAGTGAGTTATCCATGAGACAATTAGGCTGTCGTTCTCCTTCAAACCCGGATTTATTTGAAAGAGGACGAATCCCGCAGCTCAAGACAACTCCGGTTTGAAAGTATACTTGAGGGAAGCCCTCTTCATAGGTTGATTTTTGATGAACCGAAAAATCCGAAAGCGCAGGTAGTCGCACGTGGTGACAGATCACAGCCATATTATTAAAAGCTTGTGGTAGAGAAGAATTCCGTTCTAGTGCTTGGAAGTAGTATTCCAAAGCTCTCGCGTGTTTTCCATTACTTGTATGAATAAGGCCTATATTATGAAGTATGTAACTTCGATCATAGGAATCAACCTCTAAGCGCATGGCTTTGTAGTAGCTTCATAAAGCTTCTGCATATTCCCCTTCAGATTGGGCTGACATGCGTTACGGTTTCTTGTGAAAACAAGACCCGTTTCGAAACCGTACATGAGGTTCCCAACTCATACGGCTACTCCCGCTGGATTCGTAAAAGGAGGTAACATTCAAGATGACCTAAGTCTATCTATATCTACTCCCAAGCCAAATTTAAGCGGGGGTTAGTGTTTCACGAAACTGGTATCTAACCATCCTTCTCACAAAGAATTTGTTTGAGACAGCTGCGTCATTCCCTCACGGCGACGACATTAGCAAGAAATCCTTTGTCAATTTATTCGTTCCCAACATTTCCTTTTTTGAGGGGTTATTCACTTTAGCAATCTCCGATGATTTTAAGGGTATCCAAGTTGCAAACGGGATGGGATTTTGTTGCCCCAGTCGCTTATGGTCGTTACCGCGACTTCAAAGTTACTGGAAACAGGCAATATCTGTCAAAATCAGAAATTGCCGGAGATTTTGTATTGCCGATTCCTCCATGTGGTGTCCGTCCCCTCTCCGTGCTTACTCATGAAATTGCTATGTATTACACATCAAATTATGGATTTAACCTCTTGCTTTCTCGATATGAAAATCCGTGGGAAATAAGAATCGTAATTTCAGAGGTTGCATGAATCGTGGATACGCGACCAAAGGCTTTGTTTGGTAGCCGAAAGACACCTCAAAAAAAATGTGGGTTTATTAAAATTTCAATTTATTCAACTTCTATTGAATACTGGGAAATTGTTTACTTTATCGAATCGCACCATCCCTGTAGTATGTAAAAGCTTCCCTCTCTCTCTTAGTGGTAGGTAGGGTTTGCAACGAAATATCTGCTAGAATTGTGAAAGTTTTGTCAATAAAGTTGTCATTTTTTTGAGATCTAGGCGTAATCGATTTTGACTCCTTGCTTTTTTTATGCACTTTACCTACTACTGGTAAATTCATTGAAGTTACAAAAAAAACTATGCTTGGGTGATAAATATCTGATATAGAAAAGGAAGTTTGTAAAGTGACGAATCACGTTGATTTTATTGTCTCTTCTTGATTTGCATTTCAAAGACGAAATCTTTATCAATTACTAGTTGGGAAAGTAACTTGTCATTTCATTATTCAAATCTCTAAAATATTATGTTGGGCGGGTTGATTAATGAATCTCAGGAAAGGTGGCCGAGCGGTTTAAGGCGTAGCACCGGAAATGCTAAGTAGACTTAGAACTACCGAGGGTTCAAATCCCTCCCTTTCCTTTACCAAGTTACCCCCCCCCCTAAGGTTATCTTCCTGTTTTTCTTCTATCAAAATTTAGTTAATCTGCGAATTCGAAAAATACGGGATAGGGTTGAGCTTTCAAACCAATCCTTTGAAGAAGTAAATACAAAGGACCATCTCAGTAAAAGCAGTAAGGATTGGTAAGCCCCTGTTTGATGAGAGATTTCGCTAAAGTGACGTGAGTAATTTGGATAACTCATTGCGTACCAAAATTGTTCAACCAAGAATAAACTATTTCTTATTGAAGTAGAAAAAAGGATTAGAATTTATATTATGCTCGAGAAAGTACCAAACTAAACCGAGATGTTTTTGTTATTTCCAGAATAATCTGCTTACTCAACCTCAGCATGCTAATTTTTTTGCATGGGTTCTCTTTACAGAGATCTGCAAATTATTCAACTACATTAAAAATTTAATGAATAATCATTAAGCTTTGCGAGAGTAATACTCAACAACTAATAATTCATTTATATTCAAATTGATGGATTCTCGATTAGCAACATGATTAACTAATCCTGTTGGCCTGTCGCCTTCCGATAGGGAGACGGTCAGGTGGTCCGGTGTTTTGTCCCCTACGAGAGATTTATTCCTCAGAGCATTACAAGAAGTTGGTCGATTTCGAACAGTAATAAAATCTTTCGGCTTACAACGATAGCTCGGTATATCCACAATACAATTATTTACTAAGATATGTCTGTGATTAACTAACTGTCTAGCAGCGGGGATAGTGGAAGCCATACCTAAGTGAAAGAGAACATTATCTAAACGCATCTCAAGTAGTTGCAGTGGTACTTGACCCGTTGAACCCCTAGTTGTTCTAGCAATACGTACGTATCTCAAGAGTTGGCGCTCTGTTAATCCATAATTAAAACGTAATCTTTGTTTGGCCTCCAAACGCACACAGAATTGAGAAATCTTTCTTGAAGTTGATTGATCATTAGTAACTCGAACTTCTTTCAGGTTAGCTGTTTCACCCCTACCCATAAACCCGGGTAAATTCTTTAGACGACGTATCATTTTCAAACGGGGCCCTCGATAGCGAGACGTAAAAACTCCTTTTCTGTAAAAATTTTATAATCAGGTCGGAGGAAACACTAATGAAATGACTAGGGAAGTAGCACTTATTCTATTTTTGCTAGCAAAAAAATCGAAGCCAGTCGGGGTGGATAACTGTGATAATCATAACATACGATTAGGGACTAATAAATATTCAACTCGTTTTTAATGATTAGAGTACAAATAGGGAAAGAGTGGGGGGGACTTTTTATTTGATGGGGGGTATACAAGGAACTACGGACTACCGGTGATCCCCCTGTCAGCGTTCTACCATATCCATTTATATAAAAGTTTTGGCAAAAAAAAAATCAAATTGATTGACAAATATATTGCTTCAAATAATTTATTCGTATATACTCCTATAATAGAAACTCAATTTTTGAAAAAACTAAAAAAAAAAGATATGTAGACACCTACATATTAGGTTAGGTCACAATCCTAAATTACTTTAATTTACAATTAGCAAAACGGCGTCCGCCTAAACTAATAATAGGCGGATAGGTATACGCACGCCATAAGCTTTCACACACATCTAATCTAAAGCTATAGCTTTAGAAATAGTTATATAAGAAATAGTTATATATCTATTTCTTTTTTGTTGGGGCCTACAGAGTGGGGATATGGCGGAATGGTAGACGCAGCGGACTCAACCAGATTGAGCCTGGGTATGGAGACGTATCAAGTGACAGCCCCCAGATTCAGGGGAACCTGGGATCATTTATCAGGCAATCCTGAGCCAAATCCAGTATTACTTAAATAAATTTGAATGAGTTTAAAGCGATGAGACGAGATAGGTACAGAGACTCGACGGGGGCCATTCCAACGAAAATTTTGTTAGTTACTAATTCTCAAACTAACTGAATATATTTAAGTGTGTTTTTTTTTTAACTGCACCAGATAAGATGGATAAGTCCAGTACCTAGTAATTGAATTTCTAATTTTTTTTTGTTTGACCTGGACGCGGACCCTCGCTCAGAGTTAGGGCCAGCATTCACCCATAAAATTATGAGAATTTATGTTTGGACTTCTTCTTAATTAATAGAACGCTAACTAGACTCCTTCTATTATATCTATATCTAATGAACATATTATTTATTATCTTACCTGCTGCAGCATCCCACTTTATTCCAATGAGAATTGTTTAGCAGACAAATTGGTATCAAAAAATGATACCTTCGTGAATGGAGGTAGAGCCCCTTTCTACGCCCTCGATAAGGGTAGAAAGCAGCGGCGCAAGTTGCGGTAGAACGAAAATCCGTTGGTTTCACAAGACCGTGAGGGTTCGACTCCCTCTATCCCCAACGAGACGCTTTAGCTAACCTGTTTCAGGTGTTTTAGATACAAACAATTTGTTTGGAAGCAGAATCTGGGAACCACTTCAACTTAGTATATCCTCGGCTTTTCCTAAAAAATTTACAATTGAGTGAGCCATTCAGGCTTTTAACACGCGTGACTGGCTCACCCAATTGACCCCCCCTCATTTAGGCTCTTTTTATTCGGGAAGAATATTACACAGGTCAAATAACTCGAGATCCACGGCTTGACTAGTTCAAAAACCTGAAGGTTAAAAATGAACCTAACTTATTTTACTGATTTTTAGGTTAGTCTTACCCGTAAATGGATTGGCCGAGATAGCTCAGTCGGTAGAGCAGAGGACTGAAAATCCTCGTGTCACCAGTTCAAATCTGGTTCTTGGCACTTAAGAGATATAGTAGGTAGGCCAAATCTAGTTACGATATTATGCAAAATCAACTTCTTTCATGAAGAAGTTAACCGAGAAACAAGGATTATCCTCGAAAATTGGGTAGGCTACTTGAGAACTACGTTAGCTGCTTGGTAACCACAAGCAGCTTCGGTAAAAAAAAAAACTGAAGAGCAAAGATACGTCGGAGAATAAGGTCTCAGCTGAGACCAATCCTTTATTTTCTATACCTTCATATAAGAAAGTCATATGAATTAAAAGGCATCCTGTAATTCGTAGAAGTTGGGTACGACGTAATCTTTACGTAGAGGCCACCCCACCCAACTCTCAGGCATTAGTATACGCCTAAGATGCGGATGATCCTCATAGATTATTCCCAACATATCGTAGGATTCACGTTCTTGAAGATCAGAGCTTTTCCAAACCCAGTAAACCGAAGGTATTTTAGGGTCTTTCCTTGGAACAAAAACTTTTGTACATACTTCCTCAGATTGATCTGGCTGATCTCGCACCTGTGTCAGGTGATATACACTGACTAGGGATCCTCCTGGCGCCGAGTCGTAAGCACATTGAGACCGCAGGTAATTAAAACCGTAAGCATATGGGGCAACAGCTACAGACAACCAATCTTCCGCCTTGACCTGCAAAGTCTCGACACCTCTGTAATCAAAACCTAAAGGTCGATGGGAAAATCTATATTTAGTTGACCAAGCGGACAACCGACCCCGCTTCTCGATATTGAACTTATCTATACTGGTAGCGTTCATATTGATCGACACCTCTTTTTCCTCCTATCGATATGAGCTCTAGTTATTCGTTTCCTTCTAATGTTTATTTGTCAGACTTATTTTTAAGCTTTTGAAACTTTTTCGAAAAAGTATTTGATAAGAGCTTCGTGTCACAATTAATTAATTCTTGATTGTATTTTCCTATATGTATGCTAGGCACAAGACAAAATCGATGACTTATTGCGGGGTATTTCGTTCGGGTGGGGCGGGAGGTCTTATCTATGAAACTTCCTCTAGCAATTTTTTTGCGAAGTTTTGTTACTGCGTCAATAATAGCTTCAGGCTTAGGGGGGCAACCCGGCAAATAGATATCGACGGGGATTAATTTGTCTACCCCGCGAACGGTGCTATAGGAATCCGTGCTAAACATGCCCCCTGTAATAGTACAAGCTCCCATAGCGATTACATATTTTGGATCAGGCATTTGTTCGTAAAGTCTTACGAGGGACGGGGCCATCTTCATAGTTACGGTGCCAGCGGTAACAATTAGATCTGCTTGCCTAGGACTGGATCTGGGTACTAGACCGTACCGATCGAAATCAAACCGTGAACCAATTAGAGAGGCAAATTCAATGAAACAGCAGCTGGTTCCGTATAAAAGTGGCCACAAACTGGAAAGTCTGGACCAATTAGAGAAATCACTGATATTAGCTAAAAAAATTGAATTTGACACGCCCCAGTCCGGGAGGTTGGGCTCCACCGAATTGAGGGGGATATCTATATCGCAGGGTTCAACTCCCTCTCCGCCACTTTTCCCCGAATGTTTGGAAGTTGACACCATTCCGATGCTCCTTTTCGCCATGCGTGAACCAAACCAACAACTAATATAGAGATGAATATGATCACTTCAATGAAAGCAAGTAGTCCCAACTCTGTAAAAGATACAGCCCAGGGATATAGAAATATGGTTTCGACGTCGAAAACCACGAAAACCAAAGCAAACATGTAATAACGTATCTGAAATCGAATCCAAGCATCTCCCTTCGGTTCAATGCCCGACTCGTAACTAGTTAATTTCTCTGGTCCCTTTCGAGCGGGAGCCATAAATCCGGGAATCGAAAAAGCTAAAAAGGGAATAGATATAGATACTAGTAAGAAAATCCAAAAGGAGTCATATTGGTGTAGCAGAAACATTTGCCTACTCCTTCCACCTTAATTCTTTCAATTTCGTTTTTTTTTAAACCTTTGACAATCACAGTGTATATTTTATGACAAAAAAAGATTGAGTGACTCATAAATCTCAACGGATTGGCTATAACATTTTAAAGATCCAGCTAGTTATTAATTGCATCAGAGAACTAACATCTATATCTATATATAGATGTTAGTTCTCTTTTTTATTTTTAATCTTTAAAAAAGAAAATCTGAATAATTTTGGTTTGAAGGTATAGTTACTTAAATAAACCATTTAGATTTGGTAAGACTGCGGTATGCCAAAAACCGTTGTTCTTGACCCCCCCCCCCCTTTTTCTTTTCCCCTAAGTTAGAACTATATGGCTTGTAATCGTAGATACTTTCGATCATTCGGGGTACTAAAAAAGAAACGTTCTTTAACTTTTTGGCGAATCCAACATGCCGCTTTCACGGCGTCGGGTTCTCCCCTCATTGGCTACCCCATCTAATTGGGAGAAGTAAGCAATATAATATGCCCAATGCCCAACCTATTTTTTCCAACCAACAAATCTCTCTTTACTTCTAAAGAACGACAGAAAAAATAATTGAAATAAGTATACGGCATCTTTTGCACTCCAAAATTCATGAGATGAAGAACAGGGGTAACCTGGAGTGCCCGCGTCGTCTCTCCCACTTCACTTCTTGTACCTTTGGGTTATTAATCCATTAATTTATTTATTTTGATTACCCTGTTTGTCACTCTAGTATTATTTTGCGTTCTAAAATATCGATGCGAGTGAGATGATAAATTATCACACAGAGATTTGCAAAAGTTGCTGGGTTTTGCCAAACTCCCTGGGCAAGAAATATCAGTGCATTTTTAAACGGGACGCTCTACCGCTGAACCATAGCCCCCGGATTGCTTGACCCTATTTAAAAAAGGGTATCAATTCACTTATGTCAAGTCATCAAATTCATTTGAACAAAGGGTTTAAATGCAGCACATAGAAAGGATTAAATATCTAGGAAATGGTCAAACATGCAGTTGTATCTAGCTACTCTTTCGGTTATAATAGTTACATCTATTATATTAGTCACACCTCTTTTGATTAAGTAAAGGTAATAAGGAATATTATAAGATAAGAATTAATGGCGGCCTACTTGACTCAGTGGTTAGAGTATCGCTTTCATACGGCGAGAGTCATTGGTTCGAATCCAATAGTAGGTAAACGTTACTAGATACCAATAGATAAAACTTACTAGATACCGCGATGATTAAGTTGGTATCTAATAAGTTTTAGTGTATATGAAACCGATCAAGGGTTTTTACACGTAGCGTGGTTTTTTTTAGGGTAGCGCAGTAGTCTTATCCTAAGACTACCGAATCATGCTTACTTTTCGGACTCATAAAAAGCCCGTTAAGTAGCATTTGAAGCTTCTAGCCTGGCCTTCGCTCTTTTAAATGTCGAGTTGGCTTCTATTACTCTCTTCTTTCCTTTCGCTTTAGCTAAGTCAGCCTGGGCCATCTGGAAAGCTCTCCGAGCTTCGTCGGGATCAATTTCGGTAGCTTTTTCAGCTTCGTTAACTAATATTGTTACCTGATTGTTTTCTATCATGGCAAAACCGCCCATCGGGGCCATTGCAGACCACTGCCCGTCGTGGCGTATCTTCGAAACTCCCATATCCAAAGCTGTAAGTAGTGGCGCGTGGTTGGGTAGTATACCAATCTGACCACTATTTGTGGATGAAACGATTTCCCAAGCCTCGGAATTCCAAACTATTCGATTAGGGGCCATTACGCGAAGATTAAGGACCATATCTCTTATTGGCCCTCCGCTTGTAAAGCCGTAGCTTTTGCAGTGGCTTCATCGATATTTCCAACTAAGTAAAAAGCTTGTTCAGGTAGATTATCCAACTCCCCAGGAAGAATCATTTGAAATCCCTTAATGGTTTCTGATAGACTTACGTATTTACCCGGGGAACCGGTGAAAACTTCTGCTACGAAAAAAGGTTGCGATAAGAAGCGTTCTATTTTTCGAGCCCTAGCTACCGTCAGGCGATCTTCTTCGGATAATTCGTCTAGTCCGAGAATAGCTATAATATCTTGAAGTTCCTTGTAACGTTGCAAAGTCTGTTTAACTCCCTGTGCTGTGTCATAATGCTCTTCTCCTACAATCCACGGCTGTAACATAGTCGAGGTGGAATCCAGCGGGTCTACAGCTGGATGAATACCTTTTGCTGCTAATCCCCTTGAAAGCACAGTAGTGGCATCTAAGTGTGCAGATGTCGTGGCGGGAGCCGGATCGGTCAAATCATCTGCAGGTACGTAAACGGCTTGAATGGAAGTTATTGAACCCTCTTTAGTAGAAGTAATTCTTTCCTGCAACGATCCCATTTCTGTACCGAGGGTCGGTTGGTAACCCACGGCAGGAGGCATCCTACCCAGTAATGCCGAGACCTCTGATCCCGCTTGGACAAAGCGAAAGATATTGTCGATAAATAGGAGTACATCTTGCTTGTTAACATCTCGAAAGTATTCCGCCATTGTTGGAGCAGTTGAGCCAACTCTCATACGAGCTCCTGGTGGTTCATTCATCTGACCATAAACCAGGGCCACCTTTGATTCCGAAATATTTTGTTCATTAATAACTTTTGATTCTTTCATTTCCATGTAAAGGTCATTGCCTTCACGTGTACGTTCCCCTACCCCACCAGATACAGATACACCTCCATGAGCTTTGGCAATATTATTGATTGATTCCATAATAAGAGCCGTCTTTCCAACTCCAGCCCCACCAAATAACCCAATTTTCCCGCCTCTACGATACGGAGCCAAGAGATCCACAACCTTTATACCCGTTTCAAAAATCGATAATTTAGTATCCAACTGGGTAAATGCTGGGGCGGACCTGTGAATTGGAAAAGTCGTACTACTCTGTACGGGACCCAAATTATCTACAGGCTCGCCAAGTACGTTGAATATTCGTCCAAGAGTAGTTTCACCAACGGGAACACTAAGGGGGCCTCCCGTATCAACAGCACCCATACCTCTCATCAAACCATCTGTAGCACTCATAGCTACTGCTCTGACTTCATTGTTACCCAATAATTGTTGGACCTCGCAAGTAACATTAATTTCTTGACCTGCTGGATTTTGTCCCTTGACTATTAGTGAGTTGTAGATGTTGGGCATCTCCCCCGGCGAGGAAGCCACATCCAACACTGGTCCAATGATCTGAGTGATGTAGCCCACGTTTTTTCCCACCAATTCAGAAATTTCGAAAGATAGAGAGATGGTTTTCATAACTATACTATTTCGGTGTATTATCTTTATTTGATTATTGAATCGATAAAAATATGTGGTATTTCGTCGTCTAGTGGTTAGTGGGAAATAAAGAGTCAACCATCCCCTTCCCACCCATTTGCTTTTATTGGAAATCGTTTTAGAGATGTAACTATAGAGAAGTAAAATGGAGGTTGGGAGAGAGAAGACGTAGATGAAGCGGACTTCTTCTTCGTCTTGTATCCGATTTAGAGACTAGTGAGATCTGCGCCTATTAGATCTTAATCTTTTGGGCGTGCGTCCTCCTCTTTGACAAATAAGATTGACCATTACATACAAGGGATTAAAGGTTATTTGGTTTGCAGTCTATCGACCAGTCTAACCGCGAAGAGATTCCCAAGTCAATTAGGATAAAGCAGAATGTTGCTTTTTGGACAGTTTTTACGATAAAACAGATTGATTAGTTGCACCCTGTGTGAGACGCGGTATAAAATGATAACGTCCCATGCTTGAAATGGAGTTTTGATAGGTATTAAGTATGATGCCCGGGTTGACCTAATATCCACGCTGCGTTTCACAGCAAAATATTCTACCTATGCCGAGCAGACCTCATCTTTGCAAGATTTATTAATTTAGTCATAGGGAGGAATAAACCCATGTCGCCACAAACGGAGACTAAGGCGGGTGTTGGATTCAAAGCTGGTGTCAAAGATTACCGATTGACTTATTACACCCCCGAATACAAGGTTAAAGATACTGATATATTGGCAGCTTTCCGGATGACCCCACAACCCGGAGTACCATCTGAAGAAGCCGGAGCTGCAGTAGCTGCGGAGTCCTCTACAGGTACGTGGACCACTGTGTGGACAGATGGGTTGACCAGCCTTGACCGTTACAAGGGCCGATGCTACGATATCGAGCCCGTCGCTGGAGAGGAAAATCAGTATATCGCGTATGTAGCTTATCCCTTGGACCTTTTTGAAGAAGGTTCCGTTACCAATCTGTTTACTTCCATTGTAGGTAACGTTTTTGGATTTAAAGCTCTACGTGCCCTACGCTTGGAAGACCTTCGAATCCCTCCCGCTTACTCTAAAACTTTCATCGGACCGCCACACGGTATTCAGGTTGAAAGGGATAAATTAAACAAATATGGACGTCCCTTATTGGGATGTACGATCAAACCGAAACTAGGTCTATCTGCCAAAAATTATGGTAGAGCCGTTTATGAATGCCTTCGCGGTGGACTTGATTTTACAAAAGATGATGAAAACGTAAATTCCCAACCATTCATGCGCTGGAGAGATCGCTTCTTATTTGTTGCAGAAGCTCTTTTCAAATCCCAGGCTGAAACAGGCGAAATTAAGGGGCATTACTTAAACGCTACTGCGGGTACATGTGAAGAAATGATGAAGAGAGCTGTTTTTGCTAGAGAATTGGGCGTACCAATTATCATGCATGACTACCTGACCGGGGGGTTTACTGCAAATACCAGTTTAGCTTACTATTGCAGAGACAACGGGCTGCTTCTTCATATTCATCGCGCGATGCATGCTGTGATTGATAGACAACGGAATCACGGTATGCATTTTCGTGTATTGGCCAAGGCATTGCGCATGTCCGGCGGGGATCACGTACACGCTGGAACTGTAGTTGGTAAACTAGAAGGAGAAAGGGAAGTCACTTTGGGTTTCGTAGATTTACTCCGCGACGATTATATCGAGAAAGATCGTACACGCGGCGTTTATTTCACCCAAGATTGGGTATCTATGCCGGGTGTACTCCCCGTAGCTTCGGGGGGTATCCACGTATGGCACATGCCAGCTCTAACCGAAATATTTGGGGACGATTCTGTCTTACAGTTCGGTGGAGGAACCTTGGGACATCCCTGGGGAAATGCACCCGGTGCGGTAGCAAATCGGGTCGCGTTAGAAGCTTGCGTACAGGCACGTAATGAAGGTCGCGATCTCGCTCGTGAAGGTAATGAAATTATCCGTGAAGCTAGTAAGTGGAGTCCAGAATTGGCTGCCGCATGCGAGATATGGAAAGCTATTAAATTTGAGTTTGATACAATTGATACGTTGTAAATAGATTTGACTTTTCGTAGCTATTTCTTATTAGCGTCTGTTCTGCAACAGCTGTGATCAGGAGTATGGGGAAAATCCAATATTTCCCCATACTCCTACTATCCAATATACAGTAAAGTTGGTTAATCAACGGTGATTGCTGGAGAGCACATATTGCGCATATGTGAATCCAAGGGTTCGAATCCCTACCAACCCGTATTGTAGGATTACAATATACAAAAGGATGGTCTAAATTTAGACCTAACACTTTTCATGTTATAAAAATCTCTATCAAGGTTAGTCCTATAACATATTGCTTCCTTTATTTTGTCGGATAATAGAAATTCACCACCTACAATAGTATTAATTTAATAGATAATTAGTTAATTGCGGATTGGATTCTATATTGGGTCAATGAGCTTGGATTTGGTACCAATTTGCTGATACAGATTTTATGCGCAGTAAAGGTTTGTCATATGTTAAAGAAGATGCATTGAGATTCTATTTTTCAACGAGCTATAATGGAAACAACAGGTGAGGAGATTCTTACGTCTGTAACAAATTGGTTTGAAGATAAGCGCAAATTCGGTGGATTAATTGGAGCTTTCCTTGAAGAAGCTACGAGGGTCTCCGTTTCAGCCGAAAAAGAAAGAGAAAAGTGGATAAATGTTAATACAAATAAGGGATTATGGGCGCGACGCGATAACTGCGGGAACATGCTTTATGTGAAATTTTTGAAACAGAATAAAAGTGTCTGTGAAGAATGCGGTTATCATATTTCAACGAATAGTATGGAAAGGATCGAACTCTTAATTGATCGCAACACGTGGATTCCCATGGATGAAGATATGACTGCAAGAGATGTTTTAGATTTTTCCGACGAGGATTCTCACCGGAATCGGATAGCCGGTTCTCAGGAGAAAACGGGTTTAACCGACGCCATTCAAACAGGTATAGGTTATCTAAATGGAACACTTATTGCGCTTGGTGTTATGGACTTCCACTTCATGGGGGGAAGTATGGGTTCCGTTGTGGGTGAAAAGATTACTCGCTTAATCGAATATGCTACGGATAAGTCTTCGCCGTTGGTTTTGACTTGTGCTTCCGGGGGAGCGCGTACGCAGGAAGGAACGTTAAGCTTGATGCAGATGGCTAAAATTTCTTCCGTCTTGCAAATTCATCAAGTTCAGAAAAAGTTGCTTTATATATCGATCCTTACCTATCCAACCACCGGAGGTGTTACTGCCAGTTTTGGCATGTTGGGAGATATTATTATTGCCGAGCCTAAAGCGTATACAGCATTCGCGGGTAAAAGGGTAATTGAATAAACATTGCGTCAAAAGATACCTGATGGTTTTCAAGCAGCTGAGTCTCTATTTGATAATGGGCTACTCGATTCGATCGTTCCGCGTAATCCATTGAAGGGTGTTTTAGGCGAGATATCCGAGCTTTATTCATTAGCTCCTTCTAAAAAAAAAGATTGAATTCGTTCCCGATTCTTATGTCTCGTATTTTTAAAGCGGTCACCTCTTACTCCTAACTACTAAATGAGAAGACATTTGTTATTTCCATTTTTGCAGAATAAAGAAGAAAATATTTGTTGGATCTCTTCTTTTTTGGTATCGGCATACTTCGTTCCCGTCCCGGCCAAGAGAATCCGTAAAATGGAAAATCCAATTATTTCAATGAAAGCTCGGGAAACCCTTTTCTTTACGGAATAAAAAGACTATCATTAGATATTAGAAAGAAGAGCGAAGCAGAGCTATATTGTTGTATAAATAAATCTTATATTTTCCCTATTGCAATTGAGGTAATTTTATAATGGCAGCATCTTATCTACCCTCCATCTTTGTACCCCTAGTTGGTTTGGTTTTTCCAGCAGTTACAATGGCTATCTCATTTCTATATATAGAGCGGGATGAAATCTTATAATTTTTTTTTTCTTTTGGAAACGTCATAAGCCGCTCGGGGACTTTTTCTAATCACTTAAAATCAAGGGATAGTTTTAATACTTAACCGAGATAACTTCTCTATTTCTCGGTAATTATCCCTTTCTCCAACAATTTTAAGAAATGAAGCTGTTTCAATCAATCTATATTTCATTATTCTTTTTATATGAAATGATATATAGATTGATTATCCATTCCCAGAATGAGGTATGTGTGGGTAATTAATTAATATCACAAGCTTGAACTCCATTTTGGTACTTTAGTACTAAACGCGAATATGTCAGGAGGAAGCTGGGGTGGTAGACCGGAAGAAAAAAAAATAGGGAAAGTAAGGTTGGTTACAATTCGGTTAATCTATTTATTATGTAATCTGTGAGGAAATAGTAATGAATTACCGCTCCAAATGGATCCGAGTAGATATCATAAAAGGCTCCCGTACATTTGCCAATTCATGTTGGGCCTGTATCCTTCCATGTGGCGCAACGGGTTTTTTATTGGTAGGACTTTCAAGCTACGTCGGGAGAGATCTAATCCCCGGACTTTCATCTGAACATATCGTTTTTATTCCGCAAGGTGTTGTAATGTGTTTTTACGGGATTGCAGGCCTCTTTCTCGGACTGTATCTGTGGTGTACTGCGTTTTGGAACGTGGGGAGTGGCTACAACCTGTTTGACAAGCGAGAAGGATTTTCTTCCATCTTTCGGTGGGGCTTTCCTGGAAAGAGCCGCCGTATCCACATCCGACTTGGACTAAAAGATGTGGAAGCTGTTGGGTTGGAAAGTCGGGAAGGCTTTTACCCGCGCCAAATTCTCTACTTGAAAGTTAGGGGTCGACAGAATATTCCTCTAACTAGGATCGGTGAAGGTTTAACTTTAGGAGATATGGAAGAAAAAGCTGCTGAACCCGCCCGTTTCCTGCGTGTATCGATTGAAGGTTTTCAAATATTACTGACTCTTTCTTATAACTGGATGATTTAGAGAAAAATGCGGGGTCACCTAAGTGGGAGATCACAAAAAGGATAACCTAATTACAAGAATTCATTTGATTGGTGTCATACTTAGCTTATTCGCTTCTATTGATTGATAGATAATCATAGTTAATATATGCGATTACATTACTGGAAAGGTAAGGTTATTCAACGATTTTTTAGTACTCCAGATCGTTCCCCGGATAGAGCTTACGAGGCTAGTAAGCAACTACAGCCCTCAAAAGAAAACTACTCGATTTTATTCCAAATGAAGTCATCCCCTCCAACGTCGGAGGGGTTGTTGCGGGCCACGACGGCGCCCACCAACAAGGTGTTTAATAAATCTAGATATCTAATATATTGTAGTCTCTTAGAGCACAGATTTAGCATATCTATTTTGGGAATGCGAGAAGATCTTATATTTGTCCATGGAACAAAATTACTTGGATTACTTTCAATCCCAGTTGGGTGCTGTTGCGCAACTAATTTTTTGACAAAAAATTGTTTGAATATGTCTAAATTTTCAAAGACTTCCCTCTTCCGAGATATATATTTGAAATTTCGACAAAATTGTTACAAAGATGGCAAAAGAGTCAATAGCCGGATGAAGCAATTTACTTCTTCAGGAGATAAAAAACAGAAATTGGAAAATGACTTTTACTTTGCAAAAGCATGCGTTTTTTATAAATTGAAGAATATAGAGAGAATAAATAGGAAATTAGCTTGGATTGAAGCGGCTGTAAATCACTTCAATATCAAGAGAGCGCGTCGTTATGGAAACTTCTTCCCACTTCAAATTACTAAAAAAGTGATTGAAAAATCATTTAATAACGAATCGGCATTTCCATCGGCCTATGAGTCAATTAGTTTGGTGCCCCGGTCGGTAACTCGCACCTTATCTAGGTTTAGGGCAGAATTAACAGATAACTCAAATGTGTTAGTCCATAATGATTTCGACTTATCTAAAAACCAAGCATTAGTTTCCCTTCAATATGTTGGTTTCTTTTTGCTTTTACCCCTCATAATTCCAATAAGTATCAAATTTTGGTTTCTAGAGTCTTGGGTTAGAGGTTGGTGGAACATCAATCAAACTCAAGTTTTTTTCAACCCCCTTCAAGAGGAAAAAGCTCTGAGACAGCTCCGAGAAGTGGAAGCATTACGCTGGTTAGATGATGCGACTAAACATTTTGTAGATACGCAGTTGCAAAATTTTGATGCAAATGCGTATGACGAGACAATTCAATTGGCGATAATGTATAACGAGCTGAATATTCAGCTACTGCTACAGTTAATAACTGATGTTATTAGTATTGCCATCTTAGCTTTATCGTTTATGACGGGTCGAAAAAGACTTGCAGTTTTGAATTCCCGGATTCAGGAGTTGTCTTATAGCTTAAATGATACCATGAAAGCGTTCTTAATTCTTCTAATAACTGATTTATGCGTAGGATTTCACTCGCCCCATGGTTGGGAAATAGTCATAGGCTCCTTCTCTAAACATTTTGGCTTGGTTCCAAATAAATATGTAATCTCTCGCCTCGTTTCAACCTTTCCAGTTGTTTTAGATACAGTATCCAAATATTGGATTTTTCGTCATTTGAATCGCGCGTCTCCCTCAATTGTAGCAACTTATCATACAATGAGTGGGTGACAAACATTAATTGAAATTTGCATCTAACGGGCTAGACTAGTTCACTCGTTTAGTTTAATTGCCCCCCCCCCCTCTCCCATACGGTATCTGCTAAAAACTAGTTTAATTTTTAGGAATGAAAAGAATTAGAACGAGAAAATTTTGTTTGCTAGCAAGCGGCGTCAACGTATGACCCGCTTGTAAAAAGACTTGAGACTAATCATCAATCTACGCGAAGAAGAATTACAAATAATTGGATGAAAAGCTGTTGGATTCTGTCACTTGCACTATCGATCGGTTTCGCTGAATTAAATTGCCCATCTGTATCAAATGCATATCCGATTTTTGCGCAACAAAATTATGAAAACCCCCGAGAAGCTACGGGACGTATTGTGTGTGCCAACTGTCATTTAGCCAAGAAACCTGTGGATATTGAGGCCCCGCAATCCGTTCTTCCCGATACTGTATTTGAAGCAGTTGTTAAGATTCCATATGATACGTAGATAAAACAAGTACTTGCAAATGGGAAAAAAGGTGGCTTGAATGTCGGCGCCGTCCTCATTTTGCCAGACGGGTTCAAGTTGGCTCCTTCTAATCGAATTCCAGCCGAAATCAAAGAGAAATTGGGGAAATTATCGTTTCAAACTTACCGTCCCGGCAGAGAAAACGTAATTGTCGTAGGACCACTACCGGGCAAATTATACAGCGAAATCTTATTCCCAATTCTCTCACCGGATCCTGGTACTGACAAAGAAGCCCATTTTTTCAAATATCCTATTTATGTTGGAGGAAATAGGGGGAGGGGACAAATCTATCCAGATGGAAGCAGAAGTAACAACACGGTTTATACTGCTTCAGCAGCAGGAAAAATAAAGAGGATTGCTCGTAGAGAAGGAAAGGGTGGATACGAAATCACTATCGAGGAGTCATCTGAAAACCGTGAAACAACCGATATTGTCCCTCCCGGTCCTGAGCTCATAGTTTCGGAAGGTGAGTTTGTCAAGGCTGATCAGCCATTGACTAGTAACCCCAATGTTGGGGGATTCGGTCAGGGAGAAGTGGAAGTTGTACTTCAAGACCCGTTGCGTATTCAAGGTCTCATAGCTTTTTTTGCTTCCGTTGTATTGGCACAGATTTTCCTCGTGCTTAAGAAAAAACAGTTTGAAAAAGTGCAGTTGGCAGAAATGAATTTCTGATTGCCTACTCTTTTCGGTTTTTCGTCTTTCCCTCGGCTAAATAATACGTAATTGCGTGCGTATGGGAAAATAGTTTTTAACTCCTTGATAGCCACAAGGAAAGTATTGACTTTTACTTTTATTTACTTTTAATTGTGTCAACTTTTCATTTTTCTATGGCCGCATATAAATGAAACACCATTGACAAAGTCACGCGCATTTTCTTTCTTTAACCCAATCAGATGGCTTCTCCATCGACCCGTTCCCTAGTTCGACTCTATCAAGCCTGAACTGGGGCACGGGATATGCGGCGGTGGTTAGTAGTAGCTATCTAAACCACAAAAATAGACCCCACGCTTAAAAAAAAAAGGATAGTTAAAAATAATAAAGAGAAAACTATCCCCTCTAGGTTTAATATTTAACCTTAATCAATTTGTTAATTGATTCGTTGGATACAAGAGAATGGATCGGTCCCGGCCCAACTGTCTACTCGAAAGATGCGTGGTATAACTATCATACCGATGAAACTCTTACGTCCGGTCGATGGAGAAAGCATAATGAAATAACTCACAGATCCGTCTTTATATTATTCAATATATATATATATTGAATCGTTTTTTTTTCTTCTCCTTCTTTAGATAAAAAGAGAAGAAAAAAGAAAACTTTGCTTGTAAAGTTCAACAAAATCTTATTGATCAATTGTCAATTTTTTTTTTCAAGGAGACGACCCCAACCCCGAATAAGCCCCGTAAGAGGATATGCCTAACAAACCTATCACAAGTGTACCAGCTGCAGTACCTACCAACCACAGGGGAATCCTTCCAGTGGTATTTGTCATCTGTGACACCTCCTTGTCCTCTACTTCTTTGGCTTCATCATCTGGTCTTGACTTAAGACATTAACAGTCACAAATAATTTATTTAGGATCTCGATTTCTTATTCAAACAATTCTTTTTTAGTTTCTAATTGAAAAAGTAATTAGGAAATGGAACAGCGAGTACGAAAATCAGTAATAATCCCCGGTAAAGGCTTGTACGATTCGATTCTACACTCTGTTTATTTGGATTCGGTTGTGTCGTAAATTCGGAGCTCACTAAAAACTATCTTTGAATGAATTGCATAGCTGATATGGACCCCAAAAAGAAAACTGTAGGTATAGCTAAGCCGTGAACGGCTAACCACCTAACAGTGAAGATCGGATAAGTTTTATCTAAAGCCGTTGATTTCTCCTAAAAGAATTTCGTGAATGCATCGACCTGTTCCAGCGAATCGAAGCGGCCAGTTACCAAGGGAACCTCTTGTCGGTTCTCTGAAAAGTATTCGTTTGGGCGGGGGCTTCCAAAAACATCGTAAGCTAAACCTGTACTGACAAATGGCCAGCCTGCAATAAACGGGGAGGGTATAGTAATGCTGTGGATGACCCAATATCAAATACTAGTAATGATGTCAGCAAAGGGGCGTTCTCCTGTATTCCCAGACATGTTCAGCTCCGTATCTATCTATATCTATCTTGTAAAAGGGATTATTTTCCGAAAAAGAAAAAAAAAGGTGAGAGATGAAGAATCTAACAGTAAACTTTTTCGTTTTCGAATGAGATCTAACCCTAATTGGGTTGTCAGTATTATACCCAGGGTATATCCAAAATATACTGATTCAGTATAGCTAGCCCATCTTTAATGCGGCAAGGTCACTTCTTTTCCAAACGGGAGGAGGGTTTTGATACTGACAGAATTTTTATGAATGGTTGACTGCATCTAGACCGAACTAACTGGGGATTAGGAGACCTTAGCCGGATTCATACTCGTACGGCGTCTCACTTCGCGGGCGCGCGTATTCTCCTACCTGTTTCATTTCGAAGCCTGTGTTAGTCTCTCGGTGTGTCCAACCAATTATTAATTTCAATTAGATTTACAAACATTTATAGTTATAAGCCAAATACAAACGGAGAGCCCTTCTGGGGGAATGGTCCTCGTTACCAAAAACGAGGAAATGCTTTTCCAGCAACTACTAATTCATTTATTAACGAGTAATAAATACTAAGGAATCGTTTACCTGATACATCAAGATATATAGTTTTAATAAATAATCTAAGTTGATGACTTTAGATCAATTAATAGTAAAATACCGGATATATCTTAGTAATTAACCCCAACTTAGCAAAATTGAGTAAACAATTTTGATTCGGTAAGTTCGAGTGATAAACTACTCAAAGAAATCATATATTGTATAAGAATCTATCTGTTTGCTAATTTAGTATTCAAATTTATGTTCACTTTTTTAAGCTATTTTGCCCTTTTGGCATCTCTTTTAACTTTGACCTTAGTCTTATTTGTTGGATTGAACAAAATTCAGATTCTGTGACTTATAATTATCACCTAAAATATAGATAGGGGGTGGAGGCGGGGGGGGGGGGGGGGGCAAAGAAGGGGCCCCGACGGCGCCTACTATTTCATTGCACTTACCAATTACTCCTTGGTTGACGCAAAAAGAAACTTTTGGGAGTTTGATAAGTATTCACATCAAATATCTATAAACTAGAATGGTTGAAGCATCACTATCGGGAATTGTGTCGGGTTTGATTCCCATAACTTTAGCTGGATTATTTGTAACCGCATACCCACAATATCGACGCGGCGATCAATTAGATATTCGATAGATTTTTTTAGTTGTTGCATCTAAACTGCCAGTCAATCTTTTGATTTAATTGATTTAGAATAAAAATTAGAAAAAAAAAATTCATTTAGAAAACTTCACTACTTCATCATTTTCAAAATTCGTCTGAAAAAGCTTATTTCTCTAAAATATATCTAAAAAACAGAAATGCGGGGTTGTTTCGACAACCCAAAAAAGCTGTTTTCATTTCTTCAATATCTCGTATTCGTTACATTTTATATCCTTCAGATAATTTTTGGCTAAGTAGTAAGCACGCCCTGTAGGATTTGAACCTGCGACATCGGGTTTTGGAGACCCGCGTTCTACCGGACTGAACTAAGGGCGTCCCCTTCTTCGGGGTAATTCTGTTATTCAACACAAATGGGACAGTTTCCTTGCTCACTGCGCGAGCAGGAAGGACTAAGAGATCCCTTATTTCTCAGGAGTAGCAATGGGTTTTTTAGGACAAGAAGCCCTATTACCAAATCTTGATGCACGAATTAAAAATAGGGATGACGGGATTTGAACCTGCGACATTTTGTACCCAAAACAAACACGCTACCGAGCTGCGTTACATCCCTATCAATATCAATTTGTAACTGATGTTGCTCATCTAACGCTGTTTAATTCAATTTATTATAGCTGCTAATCTTAGATACCGGCTATCAGTAAAAGAAAACTTCTTCTCGTTTTCTCGATAGATAGTTGTCTATTTTCAATCCGTCCAATCCAATTGTTATCTTTTCTTTTTTTTTTCCCATTTTTTGTTAACATTGCGAGCACCAATCCTGGAATACCCAGAGTTCATTAGTTATCAGTTTTTTCTTTCGAAAGGTTGATTTATAAGCTATAAATAATTGGTTTTCTAAAGGGTAGAAAGAAAAGGGGTAATCAAGACTAACAGCTAGAAGAATAAGAGATTAAGAAGAAGGAGTAGTTTTAATGCAACACGTGAAGATATATCTTTCTACGGCCCCAGTTGTAGCTGCAATATGGTTTGGCTTGTTAGCTGCTTCCATAATAGAAGTCAACCGTTTCTTTCCCGACGCTTTGTTATTTCCGTTTCTTTGACCAAAAGGACTACTTACAGGGGGTCAGACGGAAGCAATAGGAAAATCGGATAAATTGATGTCTTGAGAAGCAAATAGTATGTAACCAAATTTTTTTGGGGGATAGCTGAAATCTAAATTTTATTGCTGAAACTTCGTGAGTAGTCCGCTCAAATACATTTAGATCTACTCGTGAACCCCCCCCCCCCTTTTTTAATTTTTTCCAAAAATTATCTTATTATGACGCAATTTATTTTATGACCAAGAGGAAGGACGCCAGAGTAACTATTGCCTTAGCGTGTACAATCTGTACTTCCAAAGAGGCTGTCGATAAATCCACGGGTATGTCTCGATACACCACGCGTAAAAATCGCCGTAACACACCTACTCGGTTGGAGTCAAAAAAATTCTGTGTTTGTTGCTACAAACATACTTATCATAAGGAACTAAAAAAATAAGGGGTATTTCTGATTAATGTAAAAAAAGTAATCAATATTATTTTGTATTGGTAATCAAAAAGAAAAAAACTATTACGAATAAAATTAAACGATCTCTCCGTAGACGTTCCCCGTCCATTCGATCTGACGAATATATTGACTATAAAAATACTAGCTTACTTCGTCGATTCATCGGTGAGCAGGGAAAAATCCTATCGAAACGCATGAATAGACTGACTTCCAAACAACAGCGTTCGGTAGCTACCGCGATAAAGAGAGCTCGCATCCTGGCTTTACTGCCCTTCTCAAAAAATGAGAATTAGACAATTTAATTCTGTTGAATTCTTGAATTTGGAGACTAAAGATTTCCCGCGAAATACATTTAATTGAATGTATTGAAGTTAAATCAAACTGATGTCTACAAAATAAACCGTCGCCTACAAGACAGTCCGTTTTTCTGTTTGTCTTTTCTTTCTATCTGCAATAGATCCGAGAATTAATACGTTTTTTTTTTGGCCTCTCCGCTCAATCCGGAGAGGCTTACGGCTGGATGTTAATGTTCATTACTGTTAATATTTAACATCATATTAGAGAAGGAGCGGGCGTCTAGAGTAGCTACTTGCGCAAGTACCCTGCGATTCAGAAAAACTTGATTCTCAAGCAACTTGTGAATCAATAAACTGTACGTAGTTCCATTTTTTCGCGCTGCTGCATTAATCCGAACGATCCACAGACGACGAAATCTTCTCTTTCGGTTGCTTCTATCTACATAAGCACAAGCTAACGCTCTCCGCTCTTGCTGACTCGCTGCTCTAAATAATTTTGAATGAGCTCCCCGAAATCCGGATGCGAAATTGAGAATGCTTTTGTGATATCTCCGAGATATAGATCCTCGTTTTACTCTGGTCATTATAGTATAGCCTCACAGAAAATTAAGTCTTCGTCTAAGAAGTCCATTTATTTCTAGCCTCCGCTATTTTCTTAACTAATCTTTTCGTTTCAATATCTCCCTCTTTTATTTGAGGTTGATAATAGAAAAATGGATATGCTATGTCACACCGAAAAGTATCTCATGTTAAGTAGATATGAAAATACCAAAGATATATTTTTTAGCAGCATCATATCTAATGATATACCAAGGTTTTCATTTCTTAGAGGGTCGCAGGTAATTGATTCATAATTATCAAAAATTCTGTCAGTTGCGACAAGTTGTCGTCTTTTTATCCAATGTTATAAGTAAAAATTCCAGCAGCTTTTGCTGCCCCGACTTTCCCTCCCGCAACTATTTTGGTATCCGGTACAGGTTGGACATTTAACCCTAATCTCTGTATCTATTAGGAGACAGCACACTGTACCGAAGATAATTTGGTTTCCGATGTTTCCGTGGCAAATTGATTACGACCGTCGGGTCCCCCCTATATACCGGAGCCTAAGATTTCCCAGAGCTAGAAAAATAAAATTGCTGTTGGCGGGTCGCGTGATCCCCAATACTTAACTCATCCCATTAATTTGGGCTATCTCATCTCCCCTTATTTGTTTCAATAGGAATCATATGTATAGTAACGGTATTTTAATTTTACATCGGGGATTGGTGGAGCAACTGACCCCTGTCGCCATGGCAAAGAGATTGGCAAGGAATGTATATGGGCTGATACCACTTGCTCAGTTTCGCTTGATAACTCAACTTTATTATCATCGATTGATTTTTGTCGTCCCAAACCAAAATGATCGGATTTGCACCGATTCAGACCACGAATTCCTATTTTTATTTTGTTTTCATCAAAATAGATGGATTATAGATTTACCTCTATTTCACTTGGAGGATTATTTTACAAGATTAGCCTCCTCCTTATAGTGTCTGAAGTTCTCGATCCAAACAGGTCACACATACACCCTAGTACACACTCCTCTCCGTTGGGGGCATCCTCGAAGAGCGGGAGATTTTGTCCCACCCCTCAACTGTTGTCTCGCTTTTCTAATAAGTTGTTGATTTGTCGGCACGTTCAAAGACGTAAATATTTCATTCGGTTCAAACTATTCTCAACCATTTGGAAAAATTTATTATATGTTAGTATCTAACAATCAAAATTTCTATAATCTTTTTTTTTTAAGCACAAAAAGAAAAATTTAAAAGAAATCTTTTAAATTTTCCCAATGAATGGATTAGTAACTAGCTGGACGGATAGACGTGAGACTACAAAAAAAACTCTCTGAATAAAAGAACCCCCCCCCCACCCTAAATTTTTCAAGTCTCAGTCAATTCTTACTCATTGAGTATTTAATTTCTGACGCGTTTTCCAACGCTACAAGGTCCGCGACGCCGTAATCCTGGGCTTCTTCTGCTGACGGGAAGACATCTCTTTCCGTGTCTTCAGAAATTATCCATAGAGGTTTGCCTGTTCTTTGAGCATAGACTCTGGTTATGCAATCGCGGAGTTTTGATGCTTCTTCTGCTTCCATAACGCGTTCTCCGGCTTGTCCATCATAATACGAACTAGCGGGTTGATGAATCATTACCCTAATTAGATAACTCTGATTAAGTACAACCGTACAGGCAATTTTTTGTGCATACGGCTAATGGACCAACGAAGTCTGTTCGAACTAGTAGTTAAATATAAACCTTTCGTCTAAAAAGTTTTTCAAAAAAAAAAAGTTACTTTTAAAAATTAATTCTGTCGCAGAATCTCCCCCAGCTGGTCTGGTATGGTGTGGAAAAGATATTATGAGATCAGACCATCCTTTCTATCAAACGTATTATGATGGTTCCGTTGCTGCGTCGCGCTAGCAATCCCAGAGTTTGCTATATATACTCCCGATTGATAACGAAATTGGTATCGCTTAAGTTTTAGAATTACGAACTTCATTTTTTATTTTTATACAAAACAAAAATTGAAGCTTAATAAATTATGTAGATTCAACGTTTCATGCAATTTATAGCGCTAAAATATATTGACTTCGATGTAAAATGAATCTACTACAAGTTAAAAATCTTATCTTAATTAGCTTTGTCTCCTCAGCTTTCCGGTATTTCGTAGTTGGATGTTTACAGGAGGGATAGCTAAGTAGGAATTGCCATGCTATTGTTACCTCAACTAGGCGAAGGCAAGATTCTAATCCGCACAAATCATTGGCGCCAAGCGTGAGGTAGTGCTATACGTCTGGTAATCTCTCCTCCAGCCAAAATGGAAGATCCCATCGAAGCAGCTAGTCCCATGCAAATAGTATGTACGTCTGGTATGACAAATTGCATTGCGTCATAAGCGGATATTCCGGCTAAGACCGCCCCACCCGGTGAATTTATATATGAGTACATATCTTTGGCTTGATCTTCCCCATTTAAATACATCATGATGCCGATAAGTTGATTTGCAATTTCGTCATCGACTTGCTGTCCCAGAAAAAGAAGTCTTTCTCGATAAAGCCGGTTGGTTGGAATAGGTTTTTGCGAATACCACTCCGCCGAGCCCCCTCCCTAGAACCGTATAGGTATTTTTAGACACATACGGCTCCGGCAGCTTTCCCACGAAATAGGTTGAATACATTAGCTTATACCACCCATATCAGCGCTATTGGTTCAAGTCTGTCTGTCTCAGCTTTCGAACATTTTGAACCGCTTCGTAACTAGTGATCGGTGAATTAACCCTAGCGTTTTCGCTTGTTCCCTGTTGCACCAATTCTTTTCTGTTTGTTGTTGAGTCCTTTTTTTTTCTGATGTGGAGAATCTTTAGGTTCATCTTCTACCCCGGGGGTAGGCAGTTCCGATCACCATTTGTACATACAGAACAAATAGGTTTCCTTCCCCTATATTTAATCCCACGTATTGTGGATGTAGTCATAAAAAGGAATATTTTTATTCCAACGTTCCAATTCTTATTTCACAGCCATTTCGTTTAAAATTGATAATTAGAGTTGAGTAATCGGAGCCTAAGCAATCAGTTTCTTCCAACTAGCCGTGGATTCTAACGACTACCGAACCTATTGACAGATCTCTCTCACGCATTTGACCACTGAGAGGCTAGTCAATTTCAAGCGAGATGTAGACAAACCAATCGGGTAGGGGGTGACGGAAACAGCTTCCGTCCGGCTCGACACACCTGACAAGCCGCACTATACGTCAACCCGAGCCGCATCCTCTTCCCCAGGGAGACGAAAGGGTACCTTTGGAACACCAATTGGCATATAAAAATTAATGAAAGAGATTGCAATTACCTCCGAATTGGAGACGTAGAAGCCAGACTGAAACGGAGCTTACTTCATATTATAACACGTTTGACGAAGATGACGTGAACGAAAAATTCGTATTTTTTTTTTGCACATATTAATAGACTATGATGGGACCAATCTCTACGTTGTTATATAAAGTACGGGGATGATAAAATACCTATGCCTTCATCTGTTCCTCAAAGATAAAAAATTGGTTTATCTCATATTACTTATTATTTGTCTCGTACAGACAGCAAAAGAATAGGTGAAGCGAGAGTAGAGAACTACTTCTAATCATGAACCAAAAAATTGACTTGTAAATTATGTACGACAAGTATTATCACGTCGTCTATTTCTAACTTATAGCGCAAGCCTCTATTGCAAGAAAGTCACGTAGTGGTCACTCATTTCCAATATCCAAGAAAGGGGTTTCTCACGGGTTTGCCTTGGTATCGCGTCCACACCGTCGTATTAAACGATCCCGGTCGTCTTATTTCTGTGCATCTGATGCATACTGCTTTGGTGTCTGGCTGGGCGGGTTCAATGGCTTCATATGAACTAGCTGTTTTTGACCCATCGGATCCCGTTCTTGATCCTATGTGGAGGCAAGGTATGTTCGTCATCCCATTTATGACTCGCATTGGGATAACAAAATCCTGGGGAGGCTGGAGCATCAACGGGGATAGCGCAACAGATGCGGGTATATGGAGTTACGAAGGAGTAGCGGCGGCCCATATAATACTATCTGGTTTGCTGTTCCTAGCCGCTATCTGGCACTGGGTGTATTGGGACCTAGATCTCTTTCGCGACGACCGGACAGGAAAACCATCACTGGATTTACCGAAAATATTTGGAATCCACTTATTTCTTTCAGGAGTAATTTGCTTTGCGTTCGGGGCATTTCACGTAACAGGTTTATTTGGACCTGGTATTTGGGTATCGGACCCCTATGGATTAACAGGAAAAGTGGAACCCGTAGATCCAGCTTGGGGGGCCGAAGGCTTCGACCCATTTGTACCAGGCGGCATTGCCTCGCACCACATAGCAGCGGGAGTTTTAGGTATACTAGCTGGTTTATTTCATCTCAGTGTTCGTCCTCCCCAACGTTTATATAAAGCTCTACGTATGGGAAATGTTGAAACCGTGTCATCTAGCAGTATTGCTGCCGTATTCTTTGCCGCTTTCGTAGTTTCCGGAACTATGTGGTATGGTTCCGCTGCCACTCCGATCGAATTGTTTGGCCCTACTCGTTATCAATGGGATCAAGGGTACTTTCAACAAGAAATAGAAAAACGAATACGATCGGGTGAAAGCGAAAACCTTAGTTTATCTCAAGCTTGGTCGAAGATTCCCGAAAAATTAGCCTTCTACGATTACATTGGCAACAACCCAGCCAAAGGCGGATTATTTAGGGCAGGTGCGATGGATAACGGCGACGGGATAGCTGTTGGTTGGTTAGGTCACGCTGCTTTCAAAGATAGGGAAGGTCACGAACTCTTCGTACGCCGTATGCCAACTTTTTTCGAAACATTTCCCGTAGTCTTGGTAGATGGTGAGGGCGTTGTGAGAGCTGATGTGCCATTTAGACGAGCGGAGTCAAAATACAGCGTTGAGCAAGTCGGTGTAACCGTAGAATTCTTCGGTGGTGAATCGGGTGGTGCTAGTTTTAATGATCCCGGCACGGTGAAAAAATACGCTAGGCGCGCCCAGTTAGGTGAGATTTCCGAATTTGATCGCGCCACTTTAAAATCAGATGGTGTTTTTAGAAGCAGTCCACGAGGTTGGTTTACCTTTGGCCATGCCACATTTGCTCTCATTTTCTTCTTCGGCCATATTTGGCACGGTGCTAGAACCCTGTTCAGGGACGTTTTTGCTGGTATCGACCCCGACTTGGATGCTCAGGTTGAATTTGGAGCATTTCAAAAATTGGGGGATCCAAGTACTAAAAGACAAGCTGTTCAAAATATTTCTTTTTTTTTCTCATTTATCCTATCAAAATACTACACTGCGGGCTAATTGAATAGTAATAATTTTTAATTTTCCCTCAATAAAGAAATAGATTGACTTAATGAAGTAGTTTTCAATATCAATAGATCGAAGTTAAGCGGAAAAGAGGGAAATTCAAAATAATTATAAATTTTCTCCCAAACAATTAGTATGAGAGATTTATATATATATATAATATCACAATTACGGCCGAATCTATGGAAGCACTGGTTTATACATTTTTGTTAGTAGCAACTTTAGGTATAATATTTTTTGCCATTTTCTTTCGGGAGCCTCCCAAAGTACCTAGCAAGGGTAAATAAAAAGCTCTCCTCAATATTAGTTTTTTTTTTTCAATTTTACCAAAAAAAAAACAGATTTTGTTGCATCAACAAAAATCTCAATGTAATGAGATTTTGGTTGATCAGAGACCTCCCTTTTTACTACTTCGAAGGAAGGTCCACTAATCTGACTAATCTTCATGTTCCTCAAAAGGGTCTCTAAGTTCTCTGGCTGGTTGACCGGAAGCGGTATACAAGGCGTAACCGGTGAGGCTAACAAGTGAACGGGATATAGAGATAGCGACCAAAGTTGCGGTTTCCATTGCCATGTAACCCCAAAAAGATATTAGTTTTCATTTTACTTGCTATAATAGTATACAAAGTCAGCAAATTTCAATCAATCGAGCAGGCTCTACGGCTACAAAAGTTTTTGATGATACTCTAAAAGGTAAACCCAGAATTAGCTTTTTGGGAATGGTTTTGAAACCACTTAACTCAGAATACGGAAAGGTTGCTCCCGGCTGGGGAACTACTCCCTTGATGGGATTTGCCATGGCTTTATTTGCAGTCTTCTTAGTTACCATTTTGGAAATTTCCAATTCATCCGTTTTATTGGAGGGTATTCCAATTAGTTGGTAGAACAGTTGTGAAACCCCGGCCGATGCACCAGTATCGGCCGGGGTTTCACAACAACATACTCCATCCTAAACTATAAAGGTAGTTCAATCGTACAAACTTTTCTTCAAATCTTTTTAAGAGACAATAATAAAATATGGGTGTGTGATTCGTCGCAACTAATCTGGTTCAACGAATAAACAATTTTTCTTTAAACATTTTTTAATCTATTAGAGTATCCGTATCTCGCCGGGTAGCAGTCTAGTTAATAGCACCCGAAACGCGAGAATTTAATATTTAGTTTTACAGTTTAAACTATGATTAATTCTCATGAATTTACTAGTTCAATTTCGTGACAAAGTTGTTATCTGATCTTGCTAACTTGGCACTGTATAAAAAAACTATCAATGAATAACGTTTTAAATATACGTGTTCGTGAGGATACGTGAGTGGCAGAAAAAGTGCGGGGTTTGAGAGAGTGAAGGAGTTGATGCCCATTCAATCTTTCTACCTAGACAATTTCTCGAAGTATAGTATAAATCTAAGGTTTCATGGGTGCCAAAAAAATCAGATTAGAACGAAGTAACCTCTAGTTATTTGCCTACCCCCCCCCCCCTTTTTTTTTCTTGGGGGGGGGGGGTAGATAAATTGATTGGACTAAGAGATTTCCCAAGACGCTAGCACTACTCGCTCTCAATTAAAAAAAAACAGCTAACATGAGATCAAAGTGAAGTGTATTTCCGAGTTTTTTGGGGGTGAATTGCTTGTTCTTCCACTAATGAATAATAGATGTCGGAGATATGCCGCCCCTTCCTACTCTACTCTTTTATCCGAGTAAATACTAATTAAATGAGCGCTGCTCAGACATCTTTGCTTAAGCTGTGCGAGAAAAAAGTCTCATGTACAGTTTATGAAGAGGGGGCCAAAAAAGAGGGCTTACCTATCTCACTAAGGTATATGATTGGTTCGAAGAGCGCCTGGAAATCCAGGCAATTGCTGACGACATTACTAGCAAATACGTCCCTCCACATGTGAACATCTTTCATTGCTTGGGGGGAATCACGCTTACTCGCTTTTTGGTTCAGGTAGCCACCGGTTTTGCTACGACTTCTTATCATCGCCCGACTGTTACAGAAGCTTTCTACTCGGTTCAATATACAATGACTGAGGTTAACTTTGGCTGGCTGATTCGGTCTGTTCATCGGTGGTCCGCTAGTATGATGGTTTTAATGATGATTTTGCATGTATTTCGGGTTTATCTCACGGGAGGATTCAAGAAGCCTCGCGAATTAACTTGGGTTACTGGGGTGACCTTAGCTGTCTCAACCGTCTCTTTCGGGGTAACTGGATATTCTCTACCCTGGGATCAAATTGGTTACTGGGCTGTCAAAATTGTAACCGGCGTACCTGAGGCTATTCCCCTAGTAGGATCTTCGTTAGTAGAGTTATTACGAGGAAGTGCTAGTGTTGGGCAATCAACATTAACTCGTTTTTACAGTTTACACACTTTTGTCTTGCCGCTTCTTACTGCTGTTTTTACGCTGATGCATTTTCCAATGATCCGTAAACAAGGTATTTCGGGTCCTCTATGATTTCTACACAAGGTGGCGATAATAAATATCCCTCACTACATAAGTAAATGATTTCAATTGCAAGTTCCTTGAGAGCTTGTTATCCTATTGCTGCCGATACTTACTATTCAATTAAATTATAAGTTATTTCGCGGATTTATTGTCTCAGTAATATTGAGACAAACTTTCTGAAGCGTCAAAGGAAAAAAAATTGGATTACGGGAGTGTGTGACTTGTCTACAGACATCTAGGCTATGCAGACACCGAGTCGGATGCTGCTGCAGCCAAAAAAGATGTATCTCTTTTCCAACTTTTCTTTGGGACTAAGATTTGAAACCTGGATAGAAAGACATGTCTTTCGAACTAAGAAAGTTGTTTTGAGAATTTGTTTCATGATCAAATCAAAAACTTTGAAAGGCCTCGTAAAAACCTATTATATATCCTATTGGTGTAGGGGATGATGTAAAGCTTTCAAACATACGGTTTTTTGGACGATGCATACATTTCTTTTGCATCAAAATAGAATTGCTTGCAAGAATAGCCGTTGGGGTAAAAAAAGGATCTAAAGATATCTATAGCCAAATTTGTAACAAGTTAAGATCTTATATAGGTCGCAGTTTACAGGTATATTTCATAAACCGGTGATGATGCGATATATACGTATGGGATACAAGATGATCCGGGAAGCTTCGTTCCGCCATTGAGCTGATTCGGATGAGAAGCCATGTCGCGAAATAATTTTTTTTTCGTTTTCACTCTCTCTTTATCTGCCAACCCAGCCGCTGCGCGATAAGAGAATTTGATATCTGCTCGAGCCGTATGAGGAGAAATTCTCATGTTCGATTCTTATGGGGGAATGAAAAGTCCGTCCCAATAACAAAAAAACCTGACCTGAACGATCCCGTTTCGAGATCAAAATTAGCTAAAGGTATGGGACATAATTACTATGGAGAACCCGCTTGGCCCAATGATCTATTATATATATCTCCTGTAGTAATCTTAGGAACCATTGCCTGTACTGTGGGTTTAGCTGTTTTAGAACCATCAATGGTGGGTGAGCCAGCAAATCCGTTTGCAACTCCTTTGGAGATTTTACCTGAGTGGTATTCTTTTCCCGTATTTCAAATACTTCGCACAGTACCCAATAAACTCTTAGGTGTTCTTTTAATGGCCTCAGTACCTGCAGGTTTGTTGACTGTTCCCTTTCCCGAAAACGTCAATAAATTTCAGAATCCGTTTCGACGCCCAGTAGCCACAACAGTTTTCGCAATTGGTACCGCGGTCGCTATTTGGTCAGGTGTTGGAGCAACGTTACCCATAGATGGATCTTTAACTTCGGGACTGTTCTAATATTTAGATATCTGCTATTAACTCGAAATATATTGAAATTTGGTCTAGGGGGCAGTCGTTAGCCCCCGGGCTGGGACAAGACTTCCCTAGACTAAATCACTTTCGATTCAGAAATATAATTTTTATTCTTCCGATTTCTGGTTAACTCACATTTTCTCCCCCTCCAAAACTTTGTAACTAAAAGTGGAATATATGAAACAAAGAATCACTTTTTTCAAACGTAGGATAACTTGGGTTCTGCGGTTTGTCCCCACTAATTAAAATCTGACTCATCTTTGGGTAATTCTATAGTAAAGTGATCCCACAAAGCTTTTGACACCTGCTCTACAGATTTTTGCCCAAAACTCCTTATTTTTGATGAGTCTTCTCGGCTATAACTAAGCAAATCGGCAATTGTGTGTATTTCGGCCTTTTTGAGACAATTAAAAGCTCTAGCGGGTAATTCTAATTGGTCAATAAATGTATTTTCAGAAAGCTTCCCCTCTAGTTTATTTGCATCATAGTTTTGTAAAGATGGCCCTGCTGAAGCAGGAGGAGTTCCAACGTATCCGGATCCGGAATAGTAGACGTCTTCACTTTTCATTTGCAAAAAAGGAGTTAGTAAGTCTATTAGTTTTTTGGAAGCTTCTTTAATTGCTTCATCTGGGGTCAGGCTACCATTAGTCCATATTTCAATGAATGATGTTTCTCGCGTCGCTCTACCACTTCCAAATAAGTGTACGCTACAATTTACATTTCGAACAGGCATAGATACGGCATCAACGGGAAGTTCCCCATTTCTATATCCACTTAAACTTTCTATGCGATATCCGCAATCTTTTTCAACCCTTAATTCAATGTTTAAAGATATTGGTTGAGTAATAGTAAGTATATATTGGGAATCGTCAATCGCCTTGACATAGGGTGGCAGTGATGTGTCACCCGCAGTTACTTCTTTGGGACCAGTTACAGATAAAACTGCTCCCTCCACATCATCAGAGTCGCTCTTAGGTACAATTTCCTTCAAATTAGCTAAAATATCATGTATTGTCTCTTAAATACCTGTTATTGTGGAATACTCGTGTACAACTCCGTGAAACTTTGCCCATGTGATGCTCGTACCCCGAACTTCTTCTAATGAAGCTCTACGCATGGCAGTTCCCACAGTACTAACTTGACCCCTCTTGAATGGGGATACAGCAAAACGACCATAATGAAGACGCTTATATTCTGTCTTCGATTCAACACATTCCCATTCAATCGCTTGGGTAGAACTCGATGTTTCATATGGAAGCATAAAAAAATCCCCCTTTAGTTTTTTATATGACGACTCGTTACACACGTCTTTTTCGAGGGGGTCGGCACCCATTATATGGCATAGGGGTCACATCACGTACAAAACTTAAGATTATACCGCTTCGTCGAATAGCCCGTAGGGCCGTGTCTCTTCCAGGACCGGGTCCACTCATCATAACTTCTGCTTGTTTCATACCCCGATCTAGCGAAGCACGGATAGCGTTTTCTGCCGCAGCTTGAGCGGCAAATGGTGTGCTTTTGCGCGTACCTTTAAATCCGCAGGCACCAGCCGAACACCGAGGGGCCACTTATCCCCGAACGTCCGTGACAGTAATAATTGTATTATTGAAACTAGCTTGGATATGAATAACCCCCTTCTGTACTCCGCGTTTTACTTTGCGTGAACGAGTTTTCTTCGAATTACCCAACATAATTGATTGATTATTCATAATTGAAGGCTGTTTTTAATTTTTATTTGGTTCCACGTATAACTACTTTGATTATCCCTGCCTCTGCTTATGCTTCGGGTTGCAACATATTATCATGATTCGTCCACGCCTACGAATCAATCGACACTTTTCGCATATTTTGCGAATGGAGGCACGGATTTTCATAGCTACAACCTTAATTTATATAAATTTATTGATAGATTTTACACAGTTTTCCTTTTTCTGTATAAAGTTGAAGGAAAAGATTGAGCAGACAAAGAATTACTAGATAGCGGTACCCACAACAGAATTTATTGGCTACCTTGTCTACTTCGAAGTCGGTAAATTGTACACCCTTTAGTAAGATCATAGGGACTCAATTCAGCTTTTACTCTATCTCCCGGTAATATTCTTATGTAATTCCGTCAGATCTTTCCCGATACATGAGTCAAGACTTGGCACCCATTATCCAAACACGCTCAAGACATGGCATTGGGAAGTGATTCAGTAACTGTACCCTCCATGTCAATAAGATTCTGCTTTTTCATCATTCGAACTAAATAAACCTCCTGTAATTTATAAATCTTTTTAATAGATTGCTAATTCAGCGGATGCGGATATTGCTCCTAGTTGGCGTTTAAAGATATAGCTAAAATCGTTTATTCTTTAAGTCATTCAAATTACCAAATGTGACATGAGATTTCCCCCCCAATTTTGTTGTATCTAGCCTCTCGATCTGTAAGAAGTCCATGAGATGTTGGTAAAATTGCAATTCCCATACCGCCCAATATTTTGGGGATTTCCCGATGATCGGAATAAACTCTCAAGCCAGGCTTACTGATGCGTCTGATAACTGCAATAGAGGGGTCTTTCTTTTTACCAAAATACTTTAAGCTCACATCTAAAAACTCTTTTTTATCATTTTTATATTTTACAGCACTTTTTATGAAACCCTCTTCCACTGAGATTTGTACGATGCGTGCGGTTATTTTAGTGGCAGGTATCCTGATCATAGATTTCTTTCTGGTGTTGGCATTTCTTATCGCAGTAAGTGCAGCTGAGAGGGAATCGTTATTCATGAAATATCAATCAATAGTTGTTAAAATTATCAATATCAGAATAATACCTAACCTCATTTTTTTGCTCCCTTACATTATCATTGTTTGTGCTATTTAAATTTATTTGACAAATATTCAAACCAAGTTTTTTTTTTAAGAAAAATTTTGTAAATATTTGTCAAATAAAGAATGCTATTTCTTGGTTTTTATAACACTTCGGGGGCTAACGAGACTATTCTAGCAAAATTAAAATCTCTCAATTCTCTAGCTACTGGGCCGAAAATCCTAGTCCCTCTAGGACTTCCTTCTTGGTTCACAACGACGGCTGCATTGTCGTCAAATATAACCGTCATTCCGTTACATCGATTTATCCCTTTGCGGGTGCAAACAACTACTGCCCTAACTACTTCTGATCTTTTTAAGAACATATTAGGTACTGCTTCTTTGACCACGGCCATTACGACGTCACCCGTACTTGCATATTTTCGATTGCCAGTCCCTAAAACTCGAATACACATTGATTTGCGGGCTCCGCTATTGTCTGCTACATTTAAATAACTTTGATTTTGAATCGTTTAGTAATCGGGAGAAATAATAGGTTTACTTTTAATATCTTTGGATGAAGGAGAACTATTCTACCCAAAAAGAATTGGACTAAGAATTTTAATATTACCGTGACTAATAGAATTTTGTCAAATTAGCGGGGTCTTCTTTTTACTAATTACGTAATGATTCCTTAGCTATAATGTTACCGTCTCTGCTATCACTATTTCATTCAAGTAATTTTCTCTTAATATCTGTGTTTTTAGCAGGTCAATAAATAGAATTACTCCACGGTATTTATTATTCGAGTAAGCACAGGCATTTTATGTGCAGCCATTGCCATAGCAGCTCTGGCTAAATCTTCCGGTACTCCACTTAATTCGTAAAGTATTCGGCCTGGTTTAATTGCAGAGACCCAGTATTCCGGAGACCCTTTGCCCGACCCCATACGTGTTTCTGCAGGTCTCATAGTGACCGGTTTATCGGGGAAAATGCGTATCCATATCTTCCCGCCTCGCCGAGCGCAGCGTGTTATTGACCTCCTTCCGGCCTCTATTTGTCTAGCCGTAATCCAAGCAGGTTCGAGGGCCTGAAGAGCAAACTTTCCGAAGGAGATGGTGTTGCCACGGCTAGAAACTCCCTTCAATCTCCCTCTATGTTGCTTACGATATTTAGTTCGTCTGGGGTTACAGTCGACGTCAACACAATTTATCAATCTCTGATGCAGAACCGGACACGGAAGTCCCCCTTCAACCGGCTCCTCGTGAATTTGACACCTCTTTTTTTTCACTTTAACCCCCCTTAATTCTTTTTTTCAGAGGCGGTTCAGATCTTACTTGGTGCCCAATCCATGGGCGAGAATAAGCTCGATTTCTTAATTTATTTGATTTTCTTATTGGCTTCTCTCGCCATCCCATCCGTCAAATCTCGATATTACTTAACTGTATAAATGAGATTTGCAAGTCCTCTCGTTGTTTCAGTCTCTTGGAACAAAGGCTTTGGTTCTCCCACAGCACCGGAGCTTTTTACTTTATGTCAATCTCATTGAATCCACGCTCCCAGTATTAATTGATTCAAAGCTCTATTTTTGATATTGCCAATAAATTTGTCAATTGTGCTAAATAACGTAGCTTTTTGGGGTTGAGTGGTTAACCACACGATTTTAAGAAGTAAAAATTCAAATATTCGTCTTTCTATTTCTCAAAATATTCACGAATCAATAATGTTTTCAGCTTCCCCATAAAAAAAAGTCTTATGGACAGAAACTCCAATTGCGGTGAAATAGTCTCATTGTGCCTTCGACTTCTCCTTAGTTAGTACTGGAAAGCAGAGGGTTCATTACTTTACCAATTAGTTTTTTTTTTATTCATGAATAAAGAGATTTCACTTGGACGAGTCGCACACTAAGCATAGCAAAGATCTTTGAGAGTTTAAAAGAAAAATGATTGAAATTGGAATAGAATAGAGCTATTTCAGGTTATAATAAATCTTATTAGATAATTTTTAATTAAGTAGAGATCTTACTTAGGTATCCCGAAATATCCAGGTCTTTATGCCTAAAACCCCATAAATCGTCTCAGCCGGGTGGTATGAGTAGCCTACACGAGCTTTAATTGTTTGTAGAGGAACCCTACCTTCTCTAGCCCACTCAACCCGGGCCATTTCACTACCATTGAGGCGCCCAGCTATTTGTATTTTAACACCTCTATCGCCGGTTCTTCCAGCTAACTCAATAGCCTTTTTCATAGTTCGTCGAAAGGGAACCCTGTTTCTTAGTTGTGAGGCAACATGTTCCGCCAATATTTTGGGATCCCCGTATGGTTGATCAATACTACTTAGCGTTACCCGGAGCTTCCGACTATCAATTTCCAAGATTTTTTCGATCTCGTTCTTCATTTGAGCAATCCCTAAACTTTGTTCCTCGACGAGTAAATCAGGAAATCCTGTATGTATATCAACCCGAATAAGATCTGTTTTTCGTTGGATTTCAATGTGCCCAACTCCGCCATAATTTGTGGTGTCCTTCACGTGTTTCGCAATATACTTCTCGACGGAGGCGCGTATTTTTCTATCCCCATCAAGAAACTTTGGATAATCTTTTGTTTGTGCAAACCGATGGGAATAATGCTTCTAAGTTACACCGAGTCGAAAACCGAGTGGATGAATCTTTCGTCCCGTATCTATTTCTCCTGAACTCAACATTAAATTATTAATATTCTTTATAATAAGCCCTTTATTGCGGTATTTTTCAACCAGCCAGCATGTCCCAATTAATAATTTTAATTGCAGTCATTTTTCTATCTTTCCAACAAAATTTGATTTTGGTTTAATAGTTACTTTACAGGTGGGTTTTTTTATCGGGTAACCCCGTCCTTGAGCTCGAGGACGGAACCGTTTCAAACTTGCGGAATCATCGACTTAGGCCTCACTAATGAACAAATTGGATTTATTCAATCCGAGATTGGTATTGGCGTTTGCTGCCGCTGAAAGAATCAACTGCGATATGAGATAAGACATTTTATAAGGCATAAATTCGGGTAATAAAAGTGCTTCTCCGTACGAACAACCCCGGAGTTGATTGGTAACGCGTCGTATTTTTCTCGCTGATACGCGGAAATTTTTCCCTAGAGCTCGCGCTACAATTTCTGAATTGTCTTTGTTTTTCGTGAAGTATAAATTCCTAATTATCGGCGAGAACCTTTATCGTTTTTTGCATGTCCCCTAAAATTTCGGGTGGGTACGAATTCGCCCAGTTTGTGACCTACCATGCGGTCGGTTACGTAAATAGGTAGGTGCTCTCGTCCATTATGAACGGCAATTGTGTGACCGATCATGATAGGTACAACTGCAGAAGCGCGAGACCAAGTTGTAATTAACTTCCGCTCCCTTCTCTTATTAAGATTTTCAATTTCTCGTATTAAATGATTAGCTACAAAAGGACCTTTTTTAGATGAACGTGCCATAAAGGATTAGCCCCCTCCCCCCCCCGCTTAATAATTTCATTTATCAACCTTTGCGTCGCCGAAGTATGAATGGATTGCTATATCTTCTTTTTCTTCGAGTCCTTTTTCCAAATGTGACATGTCCCCAAGGGGTTGATGGTCTCTTTCTACCAATCGATGTCTTGCCCTCTCCCCCTCCGTGGGGATGATCCACAGGATTCGTAGCTGAACCTCTCACCTTCGGTCGTTTCCCTAACCAGCGCTTAGATCCAGCTTTTTTCAACTCTTGATTATTTGCATCAATGTTTCCAACCCGCCCTATACTTGCTAAACATCTTTGAGATATCAAACGAATTTCGTTAGAAGGTAATCTCAATGTAGTGAATTGACCTTCCTTTGCGATTACCTTTGCTGCTGTTCCAGCTGCTCTAACTGATTATCCGCCTTTCCCAGATTTTAATTCTACATTATGTATAATAGTACCTAAAGGTATTTTGGTCGAGGTAGACCCCCCCCTCCTCTCACTACTTCCTTCTTTAAAAAGAAGGAAACGATTGGGGAAGATCCCTTCCCAAACTGTACAAGCCTCTTTCAAAGCATACAGCTTTCCGGATACAAAATTTGTATTGAATACCACTCTTGGCTTTTGATGGTACAAATCGATGCCTATTAAGACAGAAATAAGTACTTTTTGTATTCTATTTGCTGCATCCTCGACATCTTTGTCTGCACCTGGCTTTTTTCCTTCCAAGAATTTGGTACCTCCCAAAAATTTAGCAACAGAATTGGTGACTTCCATGATTCGCGTTAACATTAGCTAATGTCCAGGATAACTTAGGAGACCCTTTTTTCTGGCATTGAAATAACAGTATTTCCATGCATTTAATGTTTGTCTTATTCTGCAGCTTCGATATTGCCTCCGACTGTCAAATCGAATGGATTTAGAATTCGTACTTTCAATGTTCTTAGTACGTGCACCAAACGCCCCTTGTTCGTCGTTCCAATTTTGAGATTATTCGTCCGCTTCCATATTATCTTACCTTTGAAAACTGATTGTTTAGTTGCCTAATATTTTGGCACGTGCTACTGTCCCTATTTAGTTACCCCAAGCAGGTTCACTTCGTATTATTCGACGACTTACTTGACTTTCCTCAAAGTAGTGCCTGGTTTCCGGGCCCAGCCTACAACCCGATCGAATAGTTTCGGAATACGCGAATCAATTATTCAACCCGCACTCAGAGGTAGGGCATTTCCAATTGAAATGGATGCGTCAGAACTAGACGTCACGATATCTCCAACCCTGATCCCCCTTGGATGCAAAATGTATCTCTTATCACCATCTATGTAAATTATTAAACAAATGAAAGCGTTGCGGTTGGGGTCATATTCAATACTAGCTACTCTTCCAGAGATATTTAATTTTTTTCGTTGAAAATCAACTTTACGACGTAAACGCTTATGTCCACCTCCCCTATGTTTACTCGTGATGATTCCTGCGTTGTTGCGACCATTTCTGGATAGTCTGTGATAAGTTAATTGCTTATGAGGCTTGGATTTACCCCATTTTACAAATTGCGTAGTATTCTGGTTCTGGGTGCCAAGAATATATGTCTCGTAAAGTCATGTGGCCATACTTATTCTTCCCCTTCAGGTTCATATTTCATCTTTGATCTAATAGAAACTTTAATTCTTCTCAAGCATTAGTTTAAAAATAATGGAATGAAATGATTAGCACGAAGTCTAGCAATCATTTTTTTTCTACTCCTACAATTCGCGCTCAATTTACTTCTTTTTTTTCCCTCATTTAAAATTCGACTAGTATTAATGCCGCCCACCCTAACATTGAAAAACTGTTCGATCCATTTTTTCATTTCGGTTTTAGTCAATTTGGAATCTACATGAGAAGTATATTGATTTTGCTGCAACAAACGAATAGATTTGTCGGTAATCCTTTGGTTTTTCGACTTCTCCGTAGTATCCTTCTCGCTTTGTTCGTTTTTTTTCAATTATCTCTGCTTCTTTCGTAACTACTGTATAGTATTCTTATATTTGTTAATTTTTAATCTATTGTCATTTCTGTACCTATTTAGTTTGAATACAAATCTTCAAATTATTTGCTTTCAACCGTTTCTTATTTTTCATCTGCATCCAACAGGAGTTGAACCTGTGAGTTCGCCAATTATGAGTTGGGTGCTTTGACCGTTCAGCCATGGATGCCAATCAATGGAAATCTCTTTTCTCATCATTAACAGTATACCACGGATGACAAAATGTGTCAAACCCGCCAGGAACGAAAGAAGTCAAAATTTGTATCTCCCGCCGGGCGTGTGTGCCTGCCGACTAAGTATTTTTAGTTATTGAAAGGATTCCGGTGAGAAGTAAAAAAGGACAAACAAGCAAGAAAAAGTTTGAGACGAAACTGCTGGTGGGTAATCTAAACAAATGACGAGGGATTCTTCGAGAAGTTAACAATTAGTGCTAATATTGAATGATTATGAATTATTCAATGAATAACGAATTTGAAACATACACGAAGAAGGTTTTGGGAGCAATATCAGTCGTGAATCTCTTATGAACCAAGAGCCGTGTGAAGTAAAAATTTCATGCACGGTTTCGAATGAGCGGAAAGATCGAAAATCTTCTTTTCGACTCTGACTCTCCTACACCAGTCGTTGCTTTTTTCTCTGTCACCTCTAAAGTAGCAGCTCCGGCTTTATTTACGCGGCTCTTCGGCCTAATTTTCCCACATTTTCCTAACGAGTGGCATATGGTGGTAGGATTATTGGCCACCTCTAGCATGATATTGGGAAATCTAATTGCCGTTACTCAAATAAGCATGAAACGTATGCTAGCTTATCCCTCTATAAGCCAAATTGGATATATTATGATTGGAGTACTTGCTGCAGACCCGGAAAACGGTTACGCAAGTATGATAACTCATACGTTTATTTATATACTCATGAACCTGGGAACTTTTGCTCGCACCACCTCATTTGGTTTACGAACCGGAACTGATAATATTAGGGATTACGCGGGATTATACATGAAGGATCCTGTTCTAACATTCTCTCCGGTTTTATGTTCACCATCCCTAGGGGGTATCCCTCCACCATCCGGTTTTTTCGGTAAACTCTATCTCTTTTGGCATGGATGGAAAGCCGGTTTGTACCCATCAGTTCTGGTAGCGCTCATCACAAGTGTCATCTCTATTTACTATTATCTCAAAATAATTAAATTGATGTTTACTGGGAAGAATGGGAGGAGCGATGCATCCACAACTTATATACAAAATTCATTAGTTTCTCCATCAATCTCAAAAAGTTCTATTGAAATAGCTATGATCATTTGTGCACTAGCATCAATTCTATCGGGTATA